TCAATAACATTCTGTTAGAAAGGAACAGATTTAATAAATATTGATAATTCTCTGAGAGAATATTAGAAAGAAAAAGTTCATTGGGTACTGAACGATTGGTTTCAAGAGATCTTTGGCGATCAATTACCAAGTCCCAGCGGTCACTTTGGCCCCGCGGATTTTCAATCAACCAGCGGTGATACAGAGCTAAAGGACTGTCCATGTGTACGTGTAGAATTTGCGATTTCATACCCTTTCCTTGAATGCGTTGCAAAGCCTCGATATGGGGTTCCTTCTGTTGAGAAACGAGAACATCTCGTTTCTTCTTTTTTCTTTTTGTTTTTTCTTCTAATTCTTCTAAACAAGGAATAGAAAGGTTCCGGTTGGTCATCACAGTAAATCTACGAAAAAGCCTTTTTGAATGGAAAAGTGGTGGTTTTTTGGTTTGATCTATTCTTATTAAACAGGCATAAGCTCCACTGGTATAAAGCCTTTGCATCAGTTCTTCATTGGAAAACACTTCTTCGTCTGAAAACAAAACGTCCGGATCCTCTTGGATTAGAAAGGAGTCCCAAACAAACCGTCTTCCACGAAAAAGCACTGGTTTATTAGAAGATTGACATTGCATTGATTGATATTGCAATGGATATTGCATTGGATATCCAGATTGACTTCTGAACGGTTCCAAAAACTCTTGAAATGATAGATTTTCCAAATCCAACCGTAGTTTTTTGATCTCTTCCCGATACTTCCTATACTCCGTCGTAACCCCCCTTTTTTCTAAGTTGAACTTCTTAGACTTATACTGGAGCATACGAAGATGATTTTCAAACTTTTGAACGAAAATCCGCCTTTCTTGAAACAATCTGACTTGCTCCGGCAATCCCAATTCATTGAATGTTTTTATCCGATCAAATCGATTACTGCGAAGAAAACTAAGACGCCAGATCCTAGGAGACGAAACCAATGATTCATCGAATTCTTCATCCTTTTGGAGTTGAGCATCTAGACCTATTTCATGAACTAGAGACGAAAACCCTGTTCGCATCGTATACTGATGATTTTTCGTTTTGCGCAGAGGATCGAATGGTGGGATTTGATTCTTATCAGACTTACCTCGATATATTCCTAACCACGGAAACTCCACCAGAAGACTTTCTAAAAGACTAGAAGCTAGATGGAAATCATGTTCAACGAGTCTATCGAGAGGAGTCCAATTCTCTTGATTTGGTTCCGATATCAGCAACCAAGAATCCCGAGCAGCTGATCCGGCCAAGCAACCCAAAATAGGAGGGAGTATAGTGAATTCCTTGATAGTTGTTTCGGCAATCGAAGGTTCTAAATACCATTTAGACAAATAATAAAAATTTTTTTTCCAAAAATCTTTTGCCATAGGTACAGGAGAAAATTTCGTTCTAAGTGTAGTTTGTAGAATAGCCTTTCCTATCTTATAGGGAAGTCTTTCATGATGTTTTAGAACGGATACAACACCCTGATTTATAGATCGTAAACCCCAAGTTTGCCTATAAAGAGACAATCGAATTGTATTCGTGTCTATAACGTATTTTTTTCGCAAACAACTAATTGCTACGGTTTCATTGACAAGTCCTGCCAGGTCTCGTGCCTTATAACCTATGGTTCTAGATCCAAAATCATCGAGGTAGAACAATTCTTTGTTCAAAAAAAATCTTTTCCTACGTAAAAGAATAGAAAATTCTTTTTCTCGTTGGGATACAAGAAGCATCCGAATATTGATGAATTGACCCAATCGATTTGGAGTCATTAGATTTGGATCGACTTTTCTAGGAATATGCGTCGAAGCAATAAAAACAATATTTCTTCTACTAGTAAAACTGTTCTCATCACAGCTATCCATATGGTCCAATAAGCGATGAAGCAACGCCTTCTTCTTGATGATGATATCCATCTTGATGATAGAAGTGCGAGTATTCCGTTCCAATACATGAATGTTTGGGATCCATATTATGCAAGGAGACATTATTTCTGCCATTGTCAAAGTCCGATGGAATTGAGAGAAAGTTTTCCCAAAGAACCATTCCAGATTGATTTTTATTAAAGGAATATAAAAGTCTGCTGCTAGACTTTGGACCAAATAGGATCGACCAGTTTCCTCAGGACCTATCAGTAAAATCCCCTTGGAAAGGGATGGTCCTAATAATAAAGGAGGAGTTTTTCTAGCTTTAGAAAATAGGTTTTGGTTAGATTTGGCAATCTTCTGATAAAAAGCGAAGAAGACCCATTTTTCTGCTAAACGATCAAACCTGTAATTCATTATATTTTTTTGCGAAATGTCAGATAAATATCGTAAGTACATAAACCCCGGCTCTTCCGTGGTTTGATAACCTTCGAAGATAGAATGCCTGTAGGTAAAATTCGATTCAAATTGAGAATTTTGAGAGAGTTCTTTTTCTGTTCTTAGAAGCAGAAGTAGATCAATTGTATCTTTCTTCTTCTCTTTTTTATTATTATTATAATCATCTGATGATAATCTTGATGAAAAAAAAGATGGAATTTTCGAGTTTCCACCACTGGGCTTTGCGATTACGAAGTCGAATATTGTCACGGATCGATCGAATGCACGCGGATTCTTCTTGTGACTTATTAGTATGAAAAAATAAGTCATTCTAAGCCTCATCAACCAATACCATTCCCGGAGGTTTGACAAAAAGCAAACAATTTGATTTAGAATTCTAAAGGCGAACCAAAAAGTAAACCCCTCTTCATATTTATGTGCATCCAACTGCGTCCAAATTGGTTCATCCTTCTTAGCCAAAATAGTAAAATGAGAAAAATCATAATTATTAGATTTAGAAAAAACAGAATCATCATCACTAGTAGAACCGAAGATTTGTTTTGTCCAATCCCTTATTTCCTCCGGGTACTCAAAGCTATTAGAAGTATCAATAGCAGCCAAATAAGGAACAACACAAGTACTTCTTTCGAAGATTGGTTTGACTAAATCCAGTATTACCGAATCGATTGGTTCTACCCAATCCGGTTTTTCCAAAGAATCCTTCGGGTACTCGCTATATCTTTTTATTTCCATCCACCATTGTCGTAGCAAAGCTGGATCCGAATGTAGTCCGAACTCGAGAAAATTCAACTGTATCAGTAAAGAAATCCAGTTGAAGAAAACAACGAAAAAATACGGAAAAAAGAAAAACACAAGGACGAACCACAAGAGAATGATCCAAGACTCCCCGTCCTTCCTTGCTAATCGCAAGAGTTTCCATATCGACTTTTTCTTGATGAGTTCTTCGATCACGAGCTCCCCGTGAGAAACTAACCAAGGAACCAACTCATTCAGAGGCGGATGAAGTCGAATCCTTCTCCAATTCCGTTGTATTTTGGATTGTAGAATGAACCATACTTCATGAGAAAGTGCCCGCAAGATATTCTTCGATCTATGCCTAATATCTTGCCAAATAGATACTATTTGGTCACAGCTATATAGCAATATATACGGAAAAGTATCAAAAAGTGTATCCCCAAAGTATTTCCACCATATAGAAGTAAAAAACCATGGCATATACATTTGAAGCAAATTCCATTTGGAAAAATGAGTATCAATCTTATATATCTCTTGTTTATTAACGAGTTCATGAAAACAATGTGGTGAACGGCATGAGAAAATCTTTCGTTTCTCTTTCCATGAAAAACAAAGCTTATCTAGAGCTTTGTTTTCCGCTATGTTTTGGAAACTCTCTGTTGAACTAGACTTGGTAAACATGTCTGGAATCTGATGAAATATTTCCTGGTTCTTATTCGGAAAGATTTCCGATAGGAAATCATCTTTATAGGATTGAGTTTGAATCAAACTCGTGTTTGAACTGAAATTTTTCGGAGACTGATCAAGATTTTTTTCTTCAAAATCAAAATAAGATCTATGGAAATTTTCCAAATTGACTACTTGGAATCTTGGTAAAGGCGTTGTACAAATCTCTTCGATCGAGGCTCTGTTGTCATGAACAAAAGGATTCCATCGAGTTAATAACTCGTACAATTCATAGATTAATACATATGTTTTGTCACTACTTCGTTGTAAATACTTAGGTAAAAATATGTCGGATACTTGGGACTCTATGAGTGAAACAGCCTCTTTCTCCGATTGAACAGGTATTATTTCATCAAGCGACAAAGAAAACATATTGTTGCAGATGGGCAAAAGATGGAAATGGAATAATTGTACATATGTAAGATTCTTTTGAATTCTTTCTTCTATATAAGAAGGTAATCTTTTCTTATAATTGGACCGAGGATGACGTAAATAATCCAAAATTTGAAGTGTATTCGCTTTGTCAAAAGCAGCTCTCAATGAACTTTGATTCGATAGTTTTACAGGATTCACCCAATTGTCTCGATATATCGTCGAAAAATCCGTGTTATACAACGAATTGCTTTCATTATCAAAAATGTCCATAATCCATGGCTCATTCCAAGCAATTTTTGCTATTGTTCCTTCATCGATCTTTGAGACTTTTGTCTGGTTATCCAACCACTGGATTTTGGGTTTAACGATTCGAACAAGAAATTCTCTAAACCACCACGGATAGACTACTTTGTCCTCAGGGCCACACTGAGAAAGGAAAATAATCAAATCCGAAATGAGTTTATCAATATAAGGAGAAATGTCTATGGAAATATCGATGTTGTTCCATAAGTTCTTCATTTCCGTCTCTTCCGGAGCGTAAAACAGAATCAAAGCAATCTTAAGAAATATTTCTTTAATACATAATTCCTTTGGATCGAAACAAACAAGATGGTTCGAATACTTTTGTAAGTATTCGAATTGATCGGACCATTTGTATACATGCAATTTCTGATTGATATATTTCGAAGTTCTAAGAATCAAACAATCTAACCATTCTTTCTGACCTTTTCTCCAATTTAATGAATGCTGGTTCATTGTATTTTTCATTCCATTATTCCAATTTGAAAGAATGTCATCTATTGGAAATACCCAAGCCTGAGTGCGCGTGTTCATTAAATGGAATGTATTTTCCCCTACGGGGAAAATCGATACGGTTTGGTTGATTATTCGATCGAAAGAATCATTCTCTTTCTCAGTCATATTGAACCATGGATTCTTCCATTTTTTTCTGTGGTCGAAAATCTGATTCCCTAATCTGTTCTTGTGAAGTTCATAGAATAGACTCTGAGCGAAGGCAAATGTATTATTAGCAGAAACCTGATTAGGATTAGTCAGTAATAGAGTGAATCGATCTGTTCTTTTTAGGACGATTGGTTTCAATCGACAAAAATGGAATAGGCGCTCTTTGCAGAATGAAGAAAAAAAGAGATTCCAAGACGAACTGTTTCTAACTCGACTACAAAGGAATTGGTTTATATCCCTCTGATTTTGTCTAATCGTAGTACATCCAGGATCTGATGAAATAGCCAATTTCGGATTTGGAAATTTCGTTTTGATATTCCAGAAATCCGCTCTCCTTTTCCTTTCTAATCTTCTCAAATATTGAAAAACATTTTGTTGTCTTTTCCAACATTGGAAATTTTCCACAGGCTCTTTAGTGGTACGAGAAACCATATATTCATCTATTGACAATATGTCAAAAACAGAATAACGAATTGTTTTTGTCCAATTCTCAATGAATTTTTTTGTTTCTTTTGAAAATGAATTCTCTTTTATAGACGACCTTTTGGTTTCTTTCAATACTTCTTTCGGCCAAGACATTGGAAAATTTCCTGGACACGCGTCATACCCATTTGAAAATTTTTCCAATTGGCTAGATTTTGGAAAAAACAAAAAAAGATGCGAAAAGATCCACAAATTTCTAGTGAAATTGGCTTCCGATGATGTTTCATTTCGAATTTCCATGGAGTTATATATAGGATCAAATAGATTGATCGAATAGTATTTGTTTCTTTCAATCAGACTTTTCTTTTTTAGGTTATATATAAGGACTGGTAATGTAAGTAATACTACAACTTTGCTTTTGGAACTACAACTACGTAGATCCCGTAAAAGTAACGTACTGAGAATCCGAAAGTCAAAGAACTTAATAAGACGTTCTCGATGGGACAAAATTTGAGTAAAAAACCTCACCAAAATCAATTCAGTCCATGGATCGAATGAAGAGCTTTGTATTTGTTTGAAAAAGTTTAACCACCAGGTCAAGAGGCTTGATATGGGTTGTTTAATTCCGGACTCTCTTGGACATTTTCCCGAGGTCCTTTCTTCCGAGATCCAGAGTCTGCTTTTTTGTTCTTGTATCATTGGTTTTTGCCCTCTTTTACAATTCTATATTTTATTACGTGAAATATGGATAGATCCCTCTCAATTCCATATAATAAACCATTGGATTTTTTCGAAAGGTTTTTTGACTAGTTTTTGGTTTTCTGGAAAAGGTAGAATGATCTTTGTGATGGATGAAAAGACATAAAAGAAAATAAAAACCTTCGCACTTCATCGAACTTGCGTCAACGATCGAAAAATCGCAAACAACCAAATAAAAGATTATGGCCCGGGCGAACGACGGGGATTGAACCCGCGCGTGGTGGATTCACAATCCACTGCCTTGAGCCACTTGGCTACGTCCGCCCATAAAATCTATCTAATCAACATTACTTTCAAGAGTTGTTTTCTGTTCATCCTACGGAATGTGGGCGACTTATTCCAGGGAATCCAACAGGAAATCCAAGTGTTGCAAGATCGGTACTCACTCCCACAAGTTTTTCCGTTGCATTTTCTATGTTTGGCATGATTGGGATATGAGTACTTGGCTACCCTAAGTCGATACTCACTCATATTATCGAATGAATTGATTATTCCGGATGAACTTTTCTCCAGCATCCATGGCTGAATGGTTAAAGCGCCCAACTCATAATTGGCGAACTCGCGGGTTCAATTCCTGCTGGATGCACATATCTAATTCAAATTCCTTATATATCCTCAAATACAACAGTAAAAAACTCGATATCTTATAATGTGGATATGAACAAAGACAGATAAGGTACCAAACCTCCTTTAGAGGTTTGGTACGATGAAAGGAATACCTAGAATTCTATCTAATTAACCATCTATAGAATTGAATTCCATTGATGCCAAATCAAGAGGAAAATTGTGAGCATTGCGCTCATGCATAACTTCCATACCAAGATTAGCACGATTAATTATATCAGCCCAAGTATTAATAACACGACCTTGACTGTCAACTACAGATTGATTGAAATTGAATCCATTCAAGTTGAACGCCATAGTACTAATACCCAAAGCAGTAAACCAGATACCTACTACGGGCCAAGCCGCTAAGAAGAAATGTAAAGAACGAGAATTATTAAAACTAGCATATTGGAAAATCAATCGACCAAAATAACCGTGAGCCGCGACAATATTATAAGTTTCTTCTTCCTGACCAAATTTGTAACCTGCATTAGCAGACTCACTCTCTGTGGTTTCCCTTATTAAACTAGAAGTTACCAAATTTGTGATTGTGATTCTATTCCATATTTAAACCTAAAATACAAAAATCAATCATATAATGAACATTTCATACAAAAACATAATACATTTTGCTCAAAGTAGTCCGGAAAAATTTATAACTTCTGGGAAACATCATCGTTGCAAGGGTCGAAATCAAAAAGGTATTATTACAGTACGTCATAGAGGAGGAGGCCATAAACGTCTTTACAGGCAAATTGATTTTCGAAGAAAAGAGAAAGACATCTATGGAAAAATTGTAACCATAGAGTATGATCCTAATCGAAATGCGCATATCAGTTTGATATGTTACAAGAATGGGAAAAAGTCCTATATTTTGTCCCCTAGAGGAATCATAATTGGAGATACTATTTTATCTGGTCCAAAAGCTTCTATTTTAATAGGGAATGCCCTACCTTTGAGTGCGGTTTGAATTATGAATTTACGTAATCGGAAAGACCGGTTAGGCCCCGAACCTACTAAATTATCATTAATAATCTAAATTTGACTTAATTTTCAAAGGGAAACTGAGAAAAAAATATAGCAAGTGATAAAAAAAAATAATAATAATAAATTTTTCATTCTAGATAATATGGAGAATTTTTGATAAAGCATAACAGTGGAGAAGGCAAACTCTTGTTCCAAAGATTATTTTATTCATCTTTGATTTGAAGGTCAGAGGCAAATTCAAAGTTGTACAATGAAATAAATATTTCCAAAAAAAAACGCCTCCTATGTTATTGAGAACGTGATTTAATAAAGTCATTCAATCTGAATGCTACATGATGAACAGAAGCCAGATGATGGATAAACACCTAGGATGTAAATAACATCCAGAAAGCTGTATGCCCCGAGAGAGGCTTGTACAGTTTGGGAAAGGATTCTTTTCTATTTCAACCAATATCCCTGTGGGTACAACTATACATAATATAGAAACAACGCAGGGTAAAGGAGGACAAGTGGCTCGAGCCGCGGGTACTATAGCCAAATTGATCGCAAAAGAAGGTCAATCCGCGGTATTAAAGTTGCCTTCAGGAGAACTTCGTTTAATACCTTACAACTGTTCAGCCACGGTTGGACAAGTGGGTAATATCCGCTCGAATAACAAAATTTTTAGTAAAGCTGGATCAAAACGGTGGATAGGTAAACGATCAGAAGTACGAGGAATAGTCATGAATGCTGTAGACCATCCACATGGAGGTGGTGAAGGAAAAAGTCCCATAGGAAGAAAAACCCCCATAACTCCTTGGGGTCATTGTACGCTCGGTAAAAAAACCCGAAAAATGGTTCGGTATAGTGATACTTTCATTCTTCGTCGTCAAACTAAGTTAGAATAAAAAAATTAATTGCCTATGAAATATTCAAGAAAAAAAAAAAGTTTAAAACAAGTTTTTGCGGCTACACACTCAAAAAAAAAAGTTTTTATTGCTGATCACTTATTCAAAAAAATAGAAAAACTAGACACAAATATAAAAAAAAAGAAAATACTATTAACTTGGTCTCGCGCGTCTACGGTTGTACCCAAAATGATCGGTTATACTATTGCTATTCATAATGGTAAAGAGCATATACCTATTTATATAACAAATAATATGCTTTACCATAAATTAGGAGATTTTGTACCTACTCGTCTTTGCCCGGAACATCCAGGCAAAGACGATAAGAAATCTAAAAAAGACAAGAAATCTAGTCGTTAAATTTCAAGAAAGTGAATATGAAAATATCTAAAAATAAGAGGAATACCGAAGTACGCGTTTTAGCCAAAAATTTAAAAATGTCTACGCAGAAAATGCGTCGAGTAATCGATCAAATTCGTGGTTGTTCTTATGCACAAGCATATACTCTATTGAAATTAATGCCGTATAGAGCTTGTTATCCCATATTCCAACTACTTTGTTCTGCAGGAGCAAATGCTAAAAATAATTTGGGGCTTAAAGAAAAATTTTTATTCATTAGTAGAGCCGAAGTAAACGAGGGTACTGTTTCAAAGAAATATCAAATTAGAGCTAAGGGACGTTCCTTTCGTATAAAAAAAAAAACTTGTCATATAACTATTGTTTTGAAAGAACTATCAAATCTAATTGAATTTGAAATTTCAGAGAATCTGAAAAGGAAAATATCACAATATGGGACATAAAGTAAATCCAATGGGTTTTAGACTTGGTCTAACTCAAAATCATAATTCTGTTTGGTTCGCACAGAAGAGAGAGTATACAAGAACTCTTCGAGAAGATATAAAAATACATAAATGCATCGAATTTTTTTTCCAAAGACATCAGAGAAAATCTTATCTAGGAATTGGACGAATAGAAATTCAGAGAAAGATTGATTTAATCAATATAATAATCTATATAGGATTTCCCATTTTTTTCAAAAATGAAAAAAATGAAATTACACGAGTAAAAAACGATATAAAACGTACTCTTTATTTGCGTGATCAAAAGCTTAACATAAATGCAGAAATATTAGCCAAACCTTATCAAAAAACTAATATACTTGCTGAATATATCGCTTTGCAACTAGAAAAGAGAGTGGCTGTAAAAAAAATATTACAAAAAGCTGTTGAACTAGCCAAAAAAGACGAAATAGAAGGGATTCGTATACGAATTGCAGGACGTCTTGGCGGACGAGAAAGAACTCGTAAGACAAAAATCAAATTAGGCAGAGTTACTTTACAAACACTCCGAGCTGAAATGGATTATTCCTCTTTTACAGTTCGCACAATCCACGGGGCATTAGGAATTCAACTTTGGATCTTCATGAAAGAACAATAATTGTTGTAATTGTTGTAATTACTATAAAAACTATCCAATTATTATATAGAAAAATTAATTATTTAAGATTGAATAGAATTTCCATTTTCTAGTAAAAATTATGCTATGCTTAGTGTGCGACTCGTTAAAACTAAGCTTTTTTTTTACTTTTGAACTTTATTACACGTAAGAAGTATTCTTTCGTGAAGCAAAATAAGATAATATCGAAAAAAAATCGAAGAATCAATACTATTTTTTATGGTATTGTATGGTTCATAAATAAGCCTACCTTGAAAGTGTAATAAAGCAGAAAAGTCGTTATCGACCTCATTTTATAAAAAGAAAAGAGCTTTGAGTCGATGGGAACTAAGTCAACCAATTCTGTAAAAAAAAAAAATGAAAGTTAAGCTCCACTGTAGAAGAAAAGTAAACCTAAGCAATATTTTGTTGGAAGCTATAGAAACGATGAAACTTGTGGATATATTGTTATCATAGGATAGGATGATGAATAAAACCAAAAAAAAATAAGAAAAATATCTACTAAAGAGTCTATATTCATCTGTGAATCTTATTGTTTAGTTGAAGTTTTATATTATTGATTTAGAAGTTACTGGCCTAAACTGTTTTAGAATGGAAATCTTTACTATCACAGGGAGCCGGATGAAAAAAAATTTTCATGTCCGGTTTTGAATTAGCGAAGGGAATAAAAACTATGATAACGGAATCCATCGACTATAACCCCAAAAAAACGAAATTCCGCAAACAACATAGAGGAAGAATAAAAGGAAAGAGCCACCGGGGTAATAAGATTTCTTTTGGTAAGTTTGCTATTCAAGCACTTGAACCTGCTTGGGTTACAGCTGGACAAATAGAAGCAGGGCGGAGAACAATTACTCGTACTGCTCGACGTGGCATAAAAATATGGATACGTATATTTCCTGACAAGCCTATTACAAAGAAACCCGCTGACACTCGCATGGGTTCAGGAAAAGGTGATACCCTTTTTTGGGTAGCTGTTGTTAAACCAGGTCGAATACTTTATGAGATGGGAGAAGTTTCTGAAACTGTAGCTCGAAGAGCTGCTCAAATAGTAGCTTACAAGATGCGTATACGCACTCAATTTTTAAGAATTTAAATTGCCCAAATCAAAAAAAGATCTTCTTTTATCTTTTTTTGATTTGATACACTAACAAACTTCCTTGGAGGAAAAATGATTCAGCCTCAAACATATTTAAACGTTGCTGATAACAGTGGAGCACGAAAAATAATGTGCATTAGGATTATAGGAGCAAGTTTTCAAAGATATGCGCATATTGGGAATGTAATCATCGCTGTTATTAAAGAAGCAGTTCCTAATGCAAAAATAGAAGAATCTGAAGTTATTAGAGCAGTAGTTATACGTACTTCTAAAGAATTCCAACGTAATGATGGAACAAGAATACAAACTGATGAGAATGCAGCAATTATCGTTGATCAAAAAGGAAATCCAAAGGGAACTCGAGTTTTCGGTCCAGTTCTGCACGAACTGAGACATTGGAATTTTACAAAAATAATTTCATTAGCTCCCGAAGTGTTATGACTAATATGTACAAAGTACATAGAACAGGTTAACTGCAACTTAGACAAATGTCTCTATAAAAAAAAGCATGTTTTTTTGAAAAAAAAAAAAGAATAAAGAGAATTCAAAAAATAGATCAACATGGATACTATTACCAATTTGACTACATCAATCAAAAATGCTTACATAGTAAATAAACGAACGGTTCGAGTACCTGCGACTAGGATTAATGAAAAACTCGGGAAAATACTTTTAAATGAAGGCTTTATAAATAATATTAGAGAGCATAAAGAAGGGAAAAAATCTTTTTTGATTTTTACTTTCAAATACAGGAAAAAGAAAGAAACAAGAATTACCCTAAAACGCATAAGCAAACCTGGTCAGCGAATTTATTCCAATTTTCGAAAAATACCAAAAGTTTTAAACGGGATAGGAATTGTAATTCTTTCTACTTCCCAGGGAATCATGACAGACCACGAAGCTCGACAAAAAAAAATTGGAGGAGAAATCTTGTGTTATGCATGGTAATAGATTCTACCCATTTTTGCTAGATATATATTTTCCAAAAAAGAAACATGAAAATGGAAAAACGACAAAATATGATTGAACTTGAAGGGCTAGTTATTGAGGCACATCCCGCTGGATTTTTTAGAGTCTTATTGGACAATAAAAAAACTGTTCTAGCTTATATTTCGGGTAACATTCGACAAAATAGTATACGAATACTTGTAGGAGATAGAGTCAAAATTGAACTCCATGTTTGTGATTTGACTAAAGGGCGTATAATTCATCGATTTAGAAAAAGCTAATAGAATTTCGTTTCAATTTTCAATAAAACAATAAGATAGCAAAAAAATAGAAAAATGATCCATACTTTTTCTAGCTCAAAGAGCAAAAAAGAATAAACACATTTAATTCAAATAATATGAAACTACGCGCTTCTGTTCGGAAAATTTGTTCGAAATGTCGATTAATTCGTAGAGGAAAGCGAATTTATGTAGTTTGTTTAAATCTAAGACATAAACAAAAACAAGGTTAATTTTTTTTATCTTTTTTTTTTCAATATGCATTTTATAGGCTTAGAGATATATATAACAAATTTTAGGGTATAGCAGTACAATAATGAAACCAAAATCTATGTGGAATTTATATAGAAATAGACGTATTAAAAAAGAAATACGTAGAGTAGACCGTGGAATCATTCACATACAATCAAGTTTTAACAATACAATTATTACCGTTACCGATGTCTTGGGACATGTGCTTTCTTGGTCGTCTGCTGGTGCATGTGGCTTTAAAGGCCCAAAAAAAGGTTCAGCTTTCGCTGCTCAAACAGCAACAGAAAACATAACTCGTACTGTAGTTATTAACCGCGCAGCCATCCTGATAACGGGTTGTGGTAAGGGACGAGACGCGGCATTACGAGTCATTCAACATAGTCGAATACTGATACGTGCAGTACTTGATATAACACCCAATCCGCATAATGGATGTAGACCTCCTGTCAAAAGACGTGTATAACTTTTCATTATATGATTTGGAATGAACTAAAAACTGCAGAATCTTCACCACGATGGAAGTGCTTGGAATCGAGAACAGACAGTAAACGATCTCATTATGGTCGTTTTTCCATATCTCCGCTTTTGAAAGGTCAAGCTAATATACTAGCTATTGCTATACGAAAAACTTTACTTCAAGAAGTCAAAGGAACATATATTACGTATGCAAGATTTCAAAAAAATATTCTACACGAATATTCTTCCATAATAGGTATTAAAGAATCAGTTCATGACATTTTAATGAACTTGAAACAAATTGTACTTAGAAGTGAATTGTACGGAATTCATGAAGCATCTATTTGTACTGTTGGACCTAAGAATGTAACAGCTCAAGACATCATATTACCATCTTCTATTCAAATCATTGATGATACCCAGCATATAGCTAGCCTTACTAAACGAATCCCCTTCAATGTTACATTGAAGATTGAAAAAAAGAAAAGGTATACTATAGAAAATATGAAACAACCAAAGGACATATTTTTCCCCATAGATGGTGTTTCTTTACCGGTTCAAAATGTGAATTTTAGTATTCATTCTTATAAGAGTTCAGATAACATACAAGAAATGCTTATTTTCGAGATATGGACAAACGGGGGATTAACTCCTAGAGAAACCATTTACGAAGCTTGTTGGAGTTTACTTGACTTAATTATTCCGTTGCTTTGCGTAGAACAAAATATAAAAAATAGCCAAAAGAAACCCAACCCTCTATCTTTAGTAACTAAAGATAGAAACAAAAAAATAGGGGGGAGGGTTACGTGAAATAGATTTTTTTTATTAAAGTGTATTATACACTTTAATAAAAAAAAATTTGTTATGAAAAACTTTGAGTGAAAATAGACTAAAAATTACATTAGAAAAGTCCTAAGGTTAACGACTCTTCAATAGGCAAAGCAGCTCCGATACCTAACCAAAGGGATAAGGCAGTACCGATAAGAAAAACTGTTGTAGCTACTGGACGACGAAAAGGATTTTGAAATTGATTAACGTTCTCTAAAAAAGGTACTGTTAATAAACCCACAGGTACAGAGATCATCAAAAGGACACCAAAAAATTTATTCGGTACTGTACGAAGTATTTGGAAAACTGGGAAAAAATACCATTCGGGTAAGATTTCTAAAGGAGTTGCAAAAGGATTTGCGGGTTCACCAATCATCGATGGTTCTAACACTGCTAAACCTATCGTACACGCAATAGTACCTAAAATAACTACCGGAAAAATATATAAAAGATCATTAGGCCACGCGGGCTCTCCATAATAATTATGTCCCATTCCTTTAGCTAATCGCGATCTTAATACAGGATCTTTTAAATCGGGTTTTTTTGTTATTGGGATAAGTAGATCTTATCTTTCTAGATCTATCCCCCGTAAGATCCGGACATGCCAATTTGAATCATCCGGCTCAAACAAGAATTTAAAGAAATAACAAGCAAAGAATTCTATGCTATAAAATGCTTTTACCCAAGTACGCATGAAATAAATTGTGAAACAAAATACTCGCTTTCTGGGTCATCTTCATCCTTGTAATTTTTTTGATAAACAAAAAAAGTCTAAAGTTTCTTTTTAACAAGGTATTGACTTGTTAATGAAATTCCCTTTACTTTTCCTTAGATCCTTTTTTTACTCCGATAGTTATTCTGTTAAAATGCAAAGGAAATGAGTGCATTTTATAACTATGAAAATAAGAAATTGACTAGAATTCACGGAGCCTATACAAATCATAGAAAAAAAAGTCTACCCAGATTAGGAACTTTCTTTTTCTTTGAGAAAGACGTTGGGATAAGGGGAATACACAGGATCTTTCTGTGGCAGATTGAATCCGACAGGCTTAATCAATAATTCAAGTCACACACTCCCATAGTCCATTTTCTCCATTGAATTTTTCTTTTTATTTGAAATCCTTAAGGAAAAGGAAGAATCCGAAGAATCTAGCTCGAAAAAACAAGCAATATTCTTGGCAAGTATGTTATACCCTAAAAAAAAATTATTTTTCTTTTTATAAAGGACCCGAAATACCTTGTTTACGAATCATTAGAAAATGCATTAGCATAAATATTGTACTAAGAAGTGGTAATATAAAGGTATGTAAACTATAGAACCGAGTTAAGGTCGATTGACCCACGCTAACACTTCCACGTAATAACTCAACTAAAGAAGAACCTATTACAGGAATAGCCTCGGGTACGCCAGTTACAATTTTGACTGCCCAATAACCAATTTGGTCCCAAGGTAAAGAATAACCAGTTACACCAAAAGAAACAGTCAGTACAGCTAGAATAACTCCAGTAACCCAAGTTAATTCACGAGGTTTTTTAAAACCACCTGTTAAATAAACACGGAATACATGCAAAATCATCATGAGAACCATCATGCTTGCTGACCATCGATGAATTGATCGAATTAACCAACCAAAATTGACTTCACTTATTATGTACTGAACCGAAGCAAAAGCTTCGGTAACTGTTGGACGATAGTAGAAAGTCATAGCAAAACCGGTGGCCACCTGTACCAAAAAACAAGTTAATGTAATTCCTCCGAGACAATAAAATATATTAACATGAGGAGGAACATATTTACTAGTGATATCATCTGCAATTGCTTGAATCTCTAGACGCTCTTCAAACCAGTCATATACTTTATCGAGATAGGTTAACCCCTTCAAAAAACTGTACATGAAACTTTCCCTTCGTACAGCTTAAACAAAAATACCGTAATTGAGGTAATTATCTATAACATATATAAGATAATGCCAAAATTTCAAGTAGGCTCAATAAAGGCCTTTTGAAGAATCTTTTCTTCCATTCATAATTTATGAATTTCTGTTTAATGAATAGGATTTTGATTGTTTAAACCTGAAAAAGAATTAAAAAATTGTTCTAAACCTCAGATTTTGTTTTTACTCCGAAGATTCACTTAACAAAAGGTTCTTTGGGTAAGGTCCTGTTGGATTTTTTCAGAGTCGAAATCTTTGTTGTTATTCATTTAGATACAAAGTAAAAATTACAACAGTAAATCCTAGTTCAGACCTTTTTTCTATAATAAAAAAGAAAACTCGTGCTTTAGAAATTCTAAGTTAACCTCCAACGAGGAAAGATTATCTAAAGATAACAGACTAGTCTTCTGTACTATTAATATCGAATGTAACAAGTCGCACACCCATTTTTTTTGTAAATTTTTTTCAAAAATGACACGATCAAACTATCGTAAAACAAAAATAGAACGAACCTAAAAAAAATCAATATCTCTTACGTTATTTTTAGAAAAAGTTTGAGATCCAGTTCTATACCCAACTAACAGGAATTCCGGTCAATAAAATAGACGAATTATAGATCTCCAATAAAAGAGATAAAAATACTGCAAATAAAACCATTGCAACAACCATAAGGGCAGTAGTTCCCCATCCGGGGGCGACTTTACCATATTCACGATTAAGTGGTTTTAAGTAACTCCCTACCCCAGTTTTTCTTGGTCTGGTTCTGGAAGTATCATTCACGGTTTGTGTAGCCATATCAAATATTTTGTTGAAATCTGTTAACTTTGTATACTATGTTTTTATTTATTAATATAGTATAATTAGCTAAATTCTTTTTATTAGTTACCTAAAAATGGAAACTGCAAACTTAGTCGCTATCTTTGTATCGTGCTTGCTCGTAAGTTTAACAGGATATGCCCTATATACATCCTTTGGACGACCTTCTGAAGGTCTTATAGACCCCTTTGACAATCATGAAGACTAAAACAAAAAAGGGAAGTCCATGTGGACTTCCCTTTTTTGTTTGTTTTATTTAATTTTCTTTTCCTCCTTTAGTCGGAACTTTGGGCGGTTCTCTAAAGAAAATAGCAAAAAATAGAATTCCTAAAGTCGAAACCAAAAGGAATGTATAAACCAATGCTTCCATAGATTCAATCGTTTTTTTTTTTTTTTTACAACTTTCGTACTAAGTAATAAGTAATAGACGTAAGTCTTTATATGACTTGTTTTTTTGTGGTAGGATCTCCCAATTTTTGGAATGCTCCAAATTCGACTTGCGCATTTAGTTCTGGATCGATACCAGCAAAAATATCTCGGAATAGTGTTCTAGAACCATGCCAAATGTGTCCAAAGAAGAAAAGAAGAGCAAAAGTAGCGTGTCCAAAAGTAAACCAACCTCTTGGACTACTCCGAAAAACCCCATCTGATTTTAAAGTAGCACGATCTAATTCAAAAATTTCCCCCAATTGAGCACGTCTCGCATATTTTTTCACTATAGTAGGATCGCTAAAACTTACTCCATCAAGTTCTCCACCATAAAACTCGACAGTTACGCCGACCTGTTCCACGCTATATTTGGATTCTGACCTCCTAAAAGGAACATCCGCTTTCACAACACCTTCTTTGTCCACTAGAACCACTGGAAATGTTTCAAAAAAAGTAGGCATACGACGAACAAAAAGTTCGTTTCCGTCCTTATCCTTGAAAATGGGGTGTCCTAACCAACCAATAGCTATTCCATCTCCATTGTCCATTGCACCCGCTCGGAATAATCCACCTTTAGCAGGATTGTTTCCAATGTAATCGTAAAAGGCTAGTTTTTCAGGAATTTTAGACCAAGCTTCGGACAGACTTAAATTTTTATTCAAACCAGCGCGAACTCGTCGATCTATTTCTTGTTGAAAGTACCCCTGATCCCATTGATATCGAGTCGGACCAAATAATTCAATTGGGGTTGTTGCTGACCCATACCACATGGTTCCAGCAACAATAAAAGATGCAAAAAAAACAGCAGCAATACTGCTAGATAAAACGGTCTCAATATTTCCCATACGTAATCCTTTATACAATCGTTGAGGAGGGCGAACACTGAGATGAAATAGACCCGCGATGATTCCCAATAGACCTGCAGCAACATGATGCGACGCTATTCCTCCTGGAACAAAAGGATCAAAGCCTTCAGCTCCCCAAGCTGGGCTTACAGGTTGTATTTTTCCAGTAAGTCCAAAAGGATCAGAAATCCAAATTCCAGGACCATATAAACCTGTAACATGAAAAGCTCCGAATCCAAAGCAAACTACTCCGGAAAGAAATAAATGAATACCAAAAATTTTTGGTAAATCTAAAGAAGGTTTTCCTGTGCGCGGATCTGTAAATATTTCAAGATCCCAGTATACCCAATGCCAGATCGCTGATAAAAAACATAAACCTGAAAACACAATATGAGCTCCAGCGACACCCTCGTAACTCCAAAATCCCGGATTAGCTTCAGTTTCTCCAGTAATACTCCATCCGCCCCAAGATTCTTTTATTCCTAAACGAGTCATAAAAGGTAAAATAAACATACCTTGTCTCCACATAGGATCAAGAACAGGATCAGATGGGTCAAAAACTGCTAATTCATACAAAGCCATTGAACCGGCCCAACCCGCTACTAAAGCTGTATGCATTATATGCACAGAAATTAACCGGCCAGGATCATTCAAGACAACAGTATGCACACGATACCAAGGTAAACCCATTAAACACCTCTTTTTCAAAAAAAAGATTGAACTTTCTTACATTATAAAAACACACTGAATTTTAGGTTGGATCATCCTTCCTTTTATAAAACTATGTTGAATAAAAACACCGGTAGGAGAAGCAAAAATATTTTATCTTTTATGTTTCAATTTACAAAATTTAAGGATTGGTACCATTAAAAAAAATACTTACAAAATTTGGAAAACAAAAACAAAAAGAAAGAGAAGAAGGAGAATAAAAAGAGAAAAAAAGGATCTAAAAAAAATGCCCCTTGGTATCCCAAAAGTTCGTTTTTTTGGTGAAGATAACCCTCCGTCAAGAAAAAAAGATGATAGAACTCCTCAAGAGATTCAATTTAATCACTTTTTTGAAGAGACAACAATACCTAAGCCTAAACGAAAGAATGAGACCCCATGTACTTTTCCGGTTCTAGGATCAAAAAAAACTAAGAATAATATAATGCATGAGACACCTATTATGACTTTGGCAAAAGATAACGAAACAGGAGAGGATAAGGAGCCGGAAAACAAAGATAATAAAAAGAAAAAAGAAACAAAAGAACAAGTTTTGGACTGGGCTGACTTATAGTGTGACTTGAATCTCGTATAGATTTTATGGAATTTTTCCATTCATTTCCCGTCAGATGGAATGATTTTTACTTTATTGGATCGTTTTTTTTTTTTGGAAAAGAACCCAACGCATAAAGTATTTTTATATTGTTCGTTTTTATACTATAAAAGAAAGTTAAATCCAAGGTTATTTTGAAATTTCATTCATTTCCGTCCATCCAACTTTTGAGCAGATATAATCTATATATATTAATTATATTCTACTCTTAGTCATCTTAGTATATAAACCTAACTTACATAAACTTCCTTAATCTATAAGTAAGAGGAATAAGAGATCATTTGTATAGGAATAGAAGTAAAACCTAAAGATTAGATGCAGAACTCGGTAAAGGGAACAAGCAAACTGTTTTGTTTAATTTTAAACGTTTCAGAAAGTAGTCCAATACTTTTGAAATTTAGAATTATTAGCGTTACAAAAAAAAAATTGGACCAAGTTTTGGAAAACAAATAGCCTTTTTCGTTTCCTAGCGACTAGAGCCGTATGTTGGGAAAAGTACACGTACGGTTCACAAGGAGAGATTGCTCTTATCTACTCCAATCGACGTAATGTCTAGAACTCGTTGTATTTTTTTAGGGCAACCCGTTGATGAAGATATTGGAAGTATATTTGTAGGTATTTTGCTTTACTTGTTTATAGACGATATACGTAAAGGAAAAAGTAGACAGATTTTCATGTATATAAACTCGTGTGGCGGAGCTATATTACCTGGTCTAAGTATCTTTGATATTATGCTTCAGCTTAGAGAAACAATACATACAATCGGTCTTGGCCTAGTTGCTTCAACAGCAACCTTAGTTTTAAGTGCCGGAACCTTTGGATTTCGTAATACAGGGCCTCATAGTAGAATAATGATCCACCAACCAAGAGCATCTCTTCGTGATGGACCAGCCTGGCTTTTTGCGAAGGACGCTTTTTTTGTTCAACAGTTGCGAAAAATGATTGTACAATGTTATTGTCTCAGAACACCCCAATTCGAAGAATTAATAGAAAATGCCCTTGACAAAAATACTTACATGTCACCAGAGGAAGCAGTTGATTTCGGACTTGTTGATAGAGTAGCACTTCCAATGTGGGAACCAAACAAGGAAGAACCTCCCTTTGAAATTCCAGAAGAAGGAAACGAAGGTTTTGGGCTAATCCCGAACCATGTTTTAGAAGAAGCTAGAAGAGCTAGAAAGATTAGAAGCACTAAAGGTGCTGTACAGATTGATGAGCAAAACCTTTCTCTACAATTCGACGAATAAATAATCAACTCTAGGATAGAGAGAAGTTCAAGATAAAAAAAAAAAAGAGTTTTCTAAAGCCTGGTTAGGATTGATCCTAACCAGTAAAATTGAATAAACCACCAAAATGCCCACACTTCCTCAACTTATTAGAATTGCGAGACAACCAAAAAAAAAGGTAGGCAGTTCTCGTGCTCTTCAAAAATGTCCTCAACGCAGAGGAGTTTGTGCTAGGGTGTATGTGCGACTCGTTTAGATCAGAAAAAACTAGAACGTTCTTCCAAGAAGAGCTTTCTTGTTATCAAAAAGTAACGATCTATCATCTCTAGGAAGATGAAATTTATGGTTTTTGTTGGTGCAAATCCAATCACTTGGATCTGAGATGAAAAGCAATTCCTCTTTGGCAGAAAACAGTCATTCGGAGCAGGGAATCATCAAAATGAAAAACTTCTTTTTGTTGCAAATGACGGAAAAATAAGATCAGCTACTCCGCTAATTCTCGAAATAACATGTCGTTACTGTACTTTAAATTTTTTGAAGTTTTTAAAGAAATTTACTTTTTTGGGGGGGGGAGGGGTAGAGCTGAAGACGGTAGATAATACAAATTACCAAAAGCATACTCTTTTAGTTTTAGCTCCGGCATATAGAGAGGACCTCGCCGTTAGAGAAAGAACCATATAGACGAAGAAACCCATAATTATTCAAATCTTTTAGTGAAATAAGTGATTCTTTTTGGTTGGGAAGGTTAGAATAGCTAAAGCCTTTGGAACATTTCTTTTCCAAAAAAGAAAAGTCAGTATATAAATAAACTAAACATATATATAAGAATTTAAATTAATGACCAGAGTAAAACGCGGATATATAACTCGACGTCGCCGAAACAAAAATCTCGCTTTTGCGTCAGGATTTCACGGGTCCCATTCCAAACAGTTCCGAGCTGCTAAGCAGCAGAAGCAAAAAGCTCTAACCTCGGCTAAACGCGATCGACTGAAACAAAAGAGAAATTTTCGCCGCTTGTGGATTGTTCGAATTAATGCAGCAGTTCGTCGTTTAGGGGTTCCTTACAATAAATACATAAACTGTATGTACAAAAAGCGGTTACCTTCAAATCGGAAAACACTTGCGCAAATAGCTACATTAGAGAATAATTCTTTTTATATTATTTCGAAAAACATTTTGGCATAAAAAAGAAAAAAAATCCCCGGGGATCCCCTCCGGGAAATGGAAAATCATGAACTTTGACTTTGACGTCACTCATAAAAAAACGCAAAAATTACAGTTTTTTCAACTTTTTTTTGACCATAAAAGGTAGCAACCCTAGAATACGAGCTCGTTTAATAGCAATAGATATAAGACGTTGTTGTTTACAGGTTAAATTATTCACTTTCCTGGATAAGATTTTTCCGCGCTGGCTAATAAATTGATTAATTAGACTCATATTTTTATAATTGATCTGATTCTCTGACTTTATTAGATTAGGTTTTTTTGGAACTTTTGGGTAACGTTTCCGACTACCAGACGGTATCTCAGGCTTATATCGTTTAAAATCAAAAGATTGCTTAGACATATTAATATCGTTTAAATAAAAGGTTTATGAGAAAATAGTTTCTGTGAACTGTTGTTGTTATGTATTCCGTTTATTTCTTTCTCTCTTTGTGAATGGTATGTTTCAAACAAAAAGGACAAAATTTCTTTAATGCCAAGGGCATGGATGTATTGTATCGATTCTTTTTAGTTGTATATCTAAAAAGGTTACAATTAATACATTCTAAAAAAATTACCACTCGTGCGCCTATGTTTTCTGACATTTTTGTAGTAGTCTATTTTATTTATTTATTTCTTTTTTTGAATCAAAAAAAGAACGTCAGGCGATATATTCCTAGTTCCATCAATTTATTTCAAATCCTTTTTTTTTATTTATAATATAGAGCGTTAAAAAGAAAAAGGAAAACTAAGAGCATCCGGGAAAAACCGATTTATTTCAATTAAAAAACCAGCTAAAGAACCAAACCATAAAGTTGCTAAAACGGGTGCTGTCGAAAGATATTTTTTTATATATTGCATAAAGCATTTATTTTCCTTTTTATATTTAAAAGTACTTTAAAAAGTCGACTAATTCTACCATTACCTAACCTAGGTAAGAAACGTTACTAATTTCTTATAGTATGACGGCGTTTGAATTTTCTATTTTGTCGAAAAAAAAAGACTTTTCGTATGTATTAGAGATTAAAATAACATTGTTGATTAATCCATTGATTCTAAGGGATGTAGCGCAGCTTGGGTAGCGCGTTTGTTTTGGGTACAAAATGTCGCAGGTTCAAATCCTGTCATCCCTATCTATTCATTAAAACTAATCGGACTAGCTAGTCTTTAATCACAGAGAGTGGATTAAGTCATATCCCAAAAAAGCGCTCTTAGTTCAGCTTGGTAGAACGTAGGTCTCCAAAACCTAATGCCGTAGGTTCAAATCCTACAGAGCGTGATTCTGATAATTCAGTGCCTGAATTAAAACTCCAACTGATCGCCGCGTCGATACTGTAAATATGCTGTTACAAAAAGTCCAGCCAAAGTAATAGGAATTAAACCTAATACAATCCCGGATAACAGAGTTTCAACCATTTTCATTCAAAAAATTAGAAATTATAGCTATATCAAATAGTACCATGAAATCGCGATGGAATTCCATAATCAAACGTTTTTTTTTTTTTTCAATGAAACAATGTAAAAAAAATTGATTTAAATAAGTCTTATCTTGCTAAACCCAATAAATAGAATTAAGGTGAAAAAAAGAAAAACTAATAAAAACCCAAAATAACTAATTAGAATAGGCATGAAACAACTAAAATCAATTCAATAATGATATATTTAAGAGATAAATAACTAAAGTTTTATAATAAGTAAGATATAGTACCGACGTTTCTATAATATAAAAAAAAGATATATTTTCTTTTTAATTTTAATTAAAGAGTGGTTCAAACAATTTTCTATCAAATTGTTAGTATAATGGTCAAGTAGAAATCCATCCTAACTTATTTTAATTTTTAGAATTTACAAAAGAAAAGACCGTAAAAACCTTTTTCTGCTTTTGTATTTTCTAGTTTAGGGGATCAATTCCCTTTGCCGATATAAAATAGAATTAATATTCATTAATTCATTATTGTTGGAGTTGCATATGTCTGGAAATACCGGAGAACGATCCTTTGCGGACATTCTTACAAGTATTCGATACTGGGTTATTCATAGCATTACTATACCTTCTCTGTTTGTTGCAGGTTGGTTATTCGTCAGTACAGGGTTGGCTTATGATGTTTTTGGAAGTCCTCGACCAAACGAGTATTTCACAGAAAATCAACAAGAAGTTCCTTTAATAACTGGCCGTTTTGATTCTTTAGAACAGCTGGAGCATTTTACTAAATCTTTTTAGGAGACACTAATGACTATAGATAGAATCTATCCAATTTTTACCGTTCGATGGCTGGCTATTCACGGTTTAGCTGTCCCTACAGTCTTTTTTTTGGGATCCATTTCTGCAATGCAGTTCATCCAACGATAAAATATTAAGCTATGACACAATCAAATCCGAACGAACAAAGTGTAGAATTAAATCGTACCAGCCTATACTGGGGATTGTTACTTATTTTTGTACTTGCTGTTTTATTCTCCAGTTACTTTTTCAATTAAAAAAAAAAAAAAACACACAAAATTTTTTTTTCATTCTGAAAGAAATGATTTATAACAAAATTTAGGACGATTTTTTTTTGAGTATAACTATTAAATTTCAATAAAATGGAAGAGGAGTAATAAACATGGCTGATACTACCGGGAGAATACCTCTTTGGTTGGTAGGTACCGTAACGGGTATTCTTGTAATTAGTTTGGTCGGTATCTTTTTCTACGGCTCCTATTCAGGATTAGGATCATCCCTATAATAAGAAAATATACTTAACTGACCTTACCTTAAAAGGTAAGGTCGGCATCTTTCAAACTTTTAGTCAAAGTATGATGACCTATCATAAAAACGAAAAAAAAAAAAAAAGAGAAAATACGAGCTAAAAATTCATTTCGGATAATTGAACTTTTTCAAATTGTTTCTTTTTAAGTACCAGAAAAATCTGCGCCAAAACAACCGACGTTAAGAACAATAAAAGACCTTGAATACGAAATGGGTCTTGCAGTACTATTTCCGCATTTACCTGACCAAATCCACCCACATTAGGATTATTTGTTAATGGTTGATCTGCCTTAACAAAATCACCTTCCGAAACAAGAAGTTCGGGGCCCGGAGGTATTATGTCAACACCAGATCGGCCTTGCGATATATTCTCAATCAGTACCTCGTATCCCCCTTTCTCTTTACGTAAAATTTTGCTGATTCTACCCGTTAATGAAGCATTAAATATTGTATTATTGCTTTGGCTACCATCAGGATAAACTTGACCTCTTCCTCTATTACCTCCGGCATATATAGGATATTTCCAGAAGTGCGATTCTTTTTTTAGAGCAGGATCCGGGGATAGGATTGGAAATACAATTTCCTTGTATTTTTGACCAGGAATAGGACCTATTACAAGAATATTTTTTTGGAAGGGGCGATAATTTTGAAAAGGTAGATTACCTATTTTTTCTTTGATTTCAGGAGAAATACGATCCGGAGGAGCTAGTTCAAAACCTTCGGGTAAGATTAAAACAGCTCCTACATTTAAGTTTCCCTTTTTCCCGTTAACTAGAACTTGTTTGATTTGTGTGTCATAAGGAATTTTCACAACTGCTTCAAAAACGCTATTAGGAAGCACAGATTGCGGAACTTCGATCTCTACAGGTTTTTTAGCCAAGTGGCAGTTGGCGCATACAATACGTCCAGTAGGTTCTCGAGGATTCTCATAACTTTTTTGGGCAAAAATAGGATATGCTTTTGAAAAAGAAATACGAGTTGTTATATTTATCGTTATGAAAGTGGAGATTGATAGAACCACCAATATTCTAATCCAATCAGAAACATTTTTTTTTTCCATCATTTTTCGTTTAAATTTTTTTTTTGAAGAATCGAGAACTATTCTTTATCTCCGTTTCATTTATTATTCAACCTAAAGATGGTTTTTCATTTTACATTTATTCTTTAATATTATAAATCGAGAAGAAAAAAGGCCTGATTTTTTATTCATTCATCGAATGATAGATTACTACAAGAGACGGAGATATACGATTAAATCGGCGGAAAATCCAATATTTCAAAATTGTATCTAGAATAACAGGAAAAGTTGAAACAAGACTAAAAATGATTTGGTCATTATGCACAAATCCATAATTTTCAGAAATCCAACTGATAAAGACTTCCCAACCATGAGGTGAATGGAACCCAATGCATAGATCAGTCATTAAAAGAATTGAAAAAGCTTTCATTGTATCGTTTATACTATAGAAAATTTCTCGAATCCAAGAAAAGAAAATTGTAAGCTTTTTTTGACTCATAAAAAGAAAAGTGCTTAGAATAATAAATTCTAAAAGATTTGTTCCTAAATGTGTAACTATTTGGATACAATCTTTTTTGTACAACTCGAACAAAAAATTTTTTTTTAAATGTGTTTCCGAAAAATCTTCTACTGTTGTTTCAAAGAGCAAAAGTTCTTCTATTTGACTAACTCTTACTAGATTATTTTCTTCTTGTAAATAATCTAATATTTTGGATGAACTAGTATTCCACCAAAAAGTGACCCACGATTCTACGCATTTTTCTAGTGAAATAGAAATTAGACACGGCAATACTATAAAACATGCAACATATCGTAAAGAAACAGCTGCTCTATTTTGTGTAACTTCTATGTGATGAATAACTAATGAACTTGATTTATTCATGAGTTCTGATCGAAGTCGAGATATAATACGAATTATAGAATGAGGTATCAAACCCATGGATTCTTCTCAATTCATTTTTAAAATGAAAACTACAAATATTTTTATAGAATTGTCTATGTCTAATCAAACTCCTTCAATAGACACATGCAAAAAACGAGCTAATTCTACAGCTTTTTGTTCCATTTCTTTTTGATGAATTTTTTCCCCAGTACGAGCTAAAGGAATGTCTGGTAATCCCCTTACTTTCATATAAAGGACATGGTGGCTAGAAAAAATACTTTTTTGTACTTGCATTGTGATCATCTGAACATTTTCGATAGAAAATCGTAAATAAACACGACGAGTTCTTCCTGGGAATCCCCAACGAAAAAGACATATAATTCCTTTTTTTTCATCAATCTGATTGTAACCACTACCCACATCAAAAAAAATTGTACACCAAAAATAAAAGCTAAAAAAAAGGCCTGCAATACCATAAAAACACATTATAATCCCTTGTGGAATAAAAAGTATTTTTTCAAAAAACAGTAGGGGTATAAGGTTCCTGCCAAGATAACTTGAAAATCCAACTATAAAAAAACCTAATGCACCTGCAAAAAGAACAGAGGCAAACAAAAAATTACTTTTTCTTCGAGAACCTTGGATAGACTCTATCCAAAACCTTTTTGATTGATGATTCATATAAGTCATATCTCAATTAAATTGAAGTGAAGAGAAGGAATAAGCAAGGGCAAGACGGGCTATTCCTTACTTTCACTAGCTTTGTATCAACATTTTGAAGATTGGGAAACTAATTCTTCGTTTTCATAATATTTCATCTTTTTGGATGTACAAAAAAGAAAGTACCATTGTAAGGGCCGAGAAAACTAAACTCACTATAGGTACAAAAATGGAAGATAAGTTAGAATTTACCATAGAAAAAAATAGAAATTTGTTTCTTTTTCTTTCTAACATTGTATATTATTCACAGACAATGCTAGAAAGAAAAATCGCACATCTGGAAGTGTATAAAGTTTTTTCTATATGAAATCTATTATGAGCTAGAAGGGGGTTGAACCCTTGACATCATGGTCTGGAACCGTGGGCTCTTTTCCACTGAGCTGCTAACTCCTGACCAAAAATATCCAACAAGAATCAATGAAAGAGTCTGGGTAGACCCCCAGACCCCAAAAAAGAAAAATCAAAAGTTTCCTAGTTCAAACTACTATAGCGTATCCATAGCAGCAAATTCAAACTTGATTTCTTTCCATACTTCACAAGCAGCAGCTAGTTCAGGACTCCACTTAGAAGCTTCACGAATTACTTCATTCCCCTCACGAGCAAGATCACGTCCTTCATTACGAGCTTGGACACAAGCTTCTAAAGCAACCCGATTAGCTACGGCACCGGGTGCATTTCCCCAAGGATGTCCTAAGGTTCCTCCACCAAATTGTAATACAGCGTCATCTCCAAAGATATCGGTCAAAGCAGGCATATGCCAAACGTGAATACCTCCTGAAGCAACAGGCAGAACACCTGGCATAGATACCCAATCTTGCGTGAAATAAATACCACGACTTCGATCTTTTTCAATAAAGTCATCACGAAGTAAATCCACAAAACCTAAAGTAATTTCTCGTTCTCCTTCAAGTTTACCTACGACAGTACCAGCATGAATATGATCTCCACCGGACATTCGTAATGCTTTAGCCAGTACACGGAAGTGCATACCATGATTTTTTTGTCTATCAATAACTGCATGCATTGCACGATGAATATGAAGAAGTAAGCCATTATCTCGGCAATAATGAGCTAAAGTGGTATTTGCAGTGAAACCTCCTGTTAAATAATCATGCATAACAATCGGAACCCCTAATTCTCTTGCGAATACTGCTCTTTTTATCATTTCTTCACATGTACCCGCAGTAGCATTTAAGTAATGTCCCTTAATTTCACCTGTTTCAGCTTGAGCTTTATAAATAGCTTCCGCGCAAAAAACAAAGCGATCTCTCCAACGCATAAAGGGTTGAGAATTTACATTTTCATCATCTTTAGTAAAATCTAGTCCGCCACGAAGACATTCATAAACTGCTCTACCGTAATTTTTAGCAGATAGACCTAATTTAGGTTTGATGGTACATCCCAACAAAGGACGTCCGTATTTGTTTAATTTATCTCTTTCTACTTGGATCCCATGAGGTGGACCTTGAAATGTTTTGGTATAAGCAGGAGGAATTCGCAAATCTTCTAGGCGTAGAGCTCGTAGAGCTTTAAAACCAAAAACATTCCCCACAATAGAAGTAAACATGTTAGTAACAGAACCTTCTTCAAAAAGGTCCAAAGGATATGCTACATAAGCAATAAATTGATTGTCTTCTCCCGGAACAGGTTCGATATCATAGCATCGTCCTTTGTAACGATCAAGACTAGTAAGACCATCAGTCCAAACTGTGGTCCATGTACCTGTAGAAGATTCAGCAGCTACCGCTGCGCCTGCTTCCTCGGGCGGTACTCCGGGTTGAGGAGTTACTCGGAATGCTGCCAAGATATCAGTGTTCTTAGTCTGATACTCTGGAGTATAATAAGTTAATCTATAATCTTTAACACCAGCTTTAAATCCTACGCTTGCTTTAGTTTCTGTTTTTGGTGACATAAGTCCCTCCCTAAATCAAATCATATTTCTGACAAGAACGAGGTCTGCTCGACATTTTCTTTTATAGACTCTTTTCTCCCTTATTGGTAGATTTTGGATACACTTTTTATTTTAAAATTTTTTTATATATAATGCAACCCAATTTTTACTTTGAAAAGTCATTCTTCTCAGAATATTTCTAGGATAAATGTATAAATTTAAAAAGATGTAGTTTTTTTTCTTTGAACATGTAAAACAAAAAAAGATTGAATTATGCTATTAACCTACTACAAAAGAGTAAAATAAAATCGAGTTAGTTTTTGACTGATTCAATTGATTTGATATGGACTTCTTGGATTTTTTCAATCATGCTTTTAATTTTGATTTTTATGAGAACCCAAAGTTTTCTTTTTTTTGTATCAACAAAGATACAAAAAAATGTAGGACATATTACTCAAATAATTGGTCCGGTACTGGATGTATCCTTCCCTCTGGGGAATCTACCTAATATTTACAATTCTTTGATTGTGAAAGGTCAAATAGGCAGTAAGGAAATTAATATTACTTGTGAAGTACAACAGTTATTGGGAAACAATACAGTTAGAACTGTAGCTATGAGCGCGACAGACGGTTTGATGAGAGGAATGAAAGTAATTGATACAGGAGCTCCTCTTAGTGTACCCGTCGGTAAAATGACTCTGGGACGAATTTTCAACGTTCTTGGAGAACCTGTTGATAATTTAGGTCCTATAGACACAAGTACAACATTTCCTATTCATCGACCCGCCCCTGCCTTTTCACAATTAGATATTAATTTGGCAATTTTTGAAACAGGCATTAAAGTCGTGGACCTTTTAGCACCTTACCGACGTGGTGGCAAAATTGGTCTCTTTGGGGGAGCAGGAGTGGGTAAAACAGTGCTAATTATGGAGTTAATCAATAACATAGCTAAAGCTCATGGTGGTGTTTCCGTTTTTGGCGGCGTAGGAGAGCGTACTCGTGAAGGAAATGATCTTTACATGGAAATGAAGGAATCCCGAGTAATCAATGAAAAAAATATAATAGAATCCAAAGTAGCTCTGGTCTATGGTCAAATGAATGAACCACCAGGAGCTCGTATGAGAGTTGGTTTAACCGCCCTAACTATGGCAGAATATTTCCGAGATGTGAACGAACAAGATGTACTTTTATTTATAGATAATATTTTCCGCTTTGTTCAAGCTGGATCTGAAGTATCCGCTCTATTGGGCAGAATGCCCTCTGCTGTAGGTTATCAACCAACCCTTAGTACCGAAATGGGTTCTTTGCAAGAGAGAATAACTTCTACTAAAAAAGGGTCTATAACCTCTATCCAAGCAGTTTATGTACCTGCGGACGACTTGACTGATCCCGCTCCTGCTACAACATTCGCACATTTGGATGCTACTACTGTACTTTCTAGAGGATTAGCTGCCAAAGGAATCTACCCAGCAGTTGACCCATTAGATTCCACATCTACTATGCTTCAACCTAGGATTGTAGGTGAAAAACATTATGAAATTGCACAAGAAGTGAAACAAACCTTGCAACGTTACAAAGAACTTCAAGATATTATAGCTATTCTTGGACTAGATGAGTTATCAGAAGAAGACCGATTAACTGTAGCCAGAGCACGAAAAATTGAACGTTTTTTATCACAGCCCTTTTTTGTAGCAGAGGTTTTTACGGGTTCCCCAGGGAAATATGTTAGTCTTATTGAAACAACAAGAGGTTTTCAAATGATTCTTGCCGGAGATTTAGATGGTCTCCCTGAACAATCCTTTTACTTGATTGGTAATATCGATGAAGTTATAAAATGATAAGAGAAATCTACCGCGAAGGCTATTAATAAGTAAAATTTGAATTTCAAAAAATGACACTAAATCTTCGTGTATTAACTCCTACTCGAGTTGTTTGGGATTCCCAAGTAAAAGAAATCATACTTTCCACTAATAGTGGTAAAATTGGCATTTTACCAAACCATGCTTCACTTGTTACTGCTGTGGATATAGCGGTTATGAAAATACGTATTAATGAAAAATGGTCTACTATTGCTTTGATGGGTGGTTTTGCCAAGATAGAGCAAAATCAAATTATTTTATGGGTAAATGATGCAGAGAAGGGTGTTGACATTGATCCTCAAGAGGCACAGGAAGTTTTTCAACAAGCTAAAGCTAACGCAAATCGAGTTCTAGGCAAAAGACAAAAAATTGAAGTTGATCTAGCTATCAAAAGAGCTAGAACCAGATTAGAAGCTATAAACGCAGTTTTACCTAATTAGAGCTCCCCCCTCCCCTTTTTTTCGGGGGGGGGGGCTCGAGCCAGTCTTAGAAGATTTCGATTTATACCTACTATTGGATTTGAACCAATGACTCTCGCCTTATGAAAGCGATACTCTAACCACTGAGTTAAGTAGGTCATATACATATAAATAACATTTTTGCAAACAATGATATATTAAAACATAGATAATATCCTTTTCTCATCAAATTGATTCAATAAAATATGGTTATTACTTTATGAACTTTGAGGTGTATAAGAAATCAAAATCTAGGTCTTAGTCTATGTTCATCAAAGAAAAACTCTTTGCAAGATGGATGAGATTTTGTGAGAAATATAAAAAAATATCGAGCAAAAAGAAGAGTCATCAAGACAATATGATTTGGATTCTGCTTTACCAAGAAGGACTAAAAAAAGAATTAATCGAAATCACAGCATAAGGATAAAGCTTTAAATTACTTTACTTAATAGTAATCAAAACAGAATTGAATACCAGGAACCAGAATTGAACTGGTGACACGAGAATTTTCAGTCCTCTGCTCTACCAACTGAGCTATCCCGGCCGGTAACACGAATTTTTTCTCACAGAGTGATAACTAAACTTACTATGACTATGCTCACCCTTTATTTTCAAATAAACTAATAAATTAGTCAATCCAACACTAATATTTGCAATATTTTCCCAAACTTGGGGATAGAGGGATTTGAACCCTCAAGGTCTCGTAGACCAACGGATTTTCTGACTACTCCAAATTTCATTGGTGCTGAAAAGAACATGTAGAAATGGGCTCTCTCTTTATTCGCTCTATAACGGATTTCTTTTCTCTCTAGAAAATGAAATCCAGTTGATTTGAATGATATTCATAGTTAGAATAACTTCCATCGAGTCTCTGCACCTATCTACCTTTTTTAGTCAGAGAATCTCTGACTTGGATTTGGCTCAGGATTGCCCATTCGAACTATCTCGGGTTTCCCTGTATTGGAAAGCTATCATTTAGTAGGATTTCCTACAAAAGCTCAATTTAATCAAGTCCGTAGCGTGTACCAATTCCGCCATATCCCCTTCTACTTAAGTGTAAGAAGCCTAGTATTCAGATCAACAAATTTTCAAAATGTTCAAACTCAAAAACAAAGCTAGATGTTTCTTTTTTTCAAGAAAAAATTAGTTTGTTCTAGAATAGTTTCGCATAAATCAACTATTGCAGCATTAGACTGTTTTGCTTAGTTCAAAGGTTAGAGCATCGCACTTGTAATGTGATGCTAATCGGTTCGATCTCGATAGCAGACTTTTTCCTATTTCTGTTATCTCTAGAATAGAAAATGTGAAGGTATAGAAAATATCTGCAGATAAATATCAAAATCAAAGATGGAAAAAGTTCTTTTTACTCATAGCAAAAAGAACTTGATAGAATAGATCGGGACTGACGGGACTCGAACCCGCAACTTCCGTCTTGACAGGGCGGTACTCTAACCAATTGAACTACAATCCCTTTACTTTTTTTAGTTTTTAGTAAACTTGGTCCGATCTTTTTTTTCCTTCCCAGCAACTATCTGCTTGTTCTCTTTTCTATCTAACAACATTGAAACTAAAGCTTTGGGTCGAGCTGGATTTGAACCAGCGTAGGTATAATGCCAACGAGTTTACAGCCCGTCCCCATTAACCACTCGGGCATCGACCCGGAAAGAGAAAAGACTTTTTAAACCATTCCTTTTCTCGTACCCCTAGGGGAAGTCGAATCCCCGCTGCCTCCTTGAAAGAGAGATGTCCTGGGCCACTAGACGATAGGGGCCAGTATTCGCATAATATCCAACAAACTAGGAATTTGTCAAGTTCATAAACGTGGTTTTTGGATAATATCTAAGAATCCATAGTCCGAAAAGATATTTTGGACTGAAAAGTTTTCTGGGACGAAAGGATTCGAACCTTTGTAATAACAGGACCAAAACCTGTTGCCTTACCGCTTGGCGACGCCCCATTTTTATGTTTTCTGCTTTTCAACACTGTGTAGTGTAATATAAATAGAACTTAGATATTATTTGGTCATAATTTTGAAAAAGTTAAAAATTAGGAGAGGGAGGGGGGGTTGATCTTTTTCTATTAGATCTAGTAAAATAATGTCTGAAAAAATTTTCAGTCAAACGATTTTAAACAATATAAACTCAAAACTGATTGATGGAGACCTGTAATGCTAACTATTCTTTTTTTCCAAAATACTTTTGTTGTTTCAAGCAATCTTTTTTTTTGTAAACTACCCGAAGCTTATGCGAATTTTGATCCACTTGTGAATATAATGCCAATAATTCCCGTGTTTTTTTTTCTATTGGCTTTTGTTTGGCAAGCAGTCGTAAGTTTTCGCTAAAAAAAAAAAAATATGTGTTTTTATTTATTAATCTAATTAAAGATCTCGGAGATTACGCAATGCTTACTCTTAAGGTATTTGTTTATACAATAGTGATTTTCTTTATTTCTCTTTTTATCTTTGGATTTCTATCAAATGACCCAGGGCGTAATCCTGGCCGTAAAGAAGAAGGTTAATTAATTTCAATCAATAATAACACAACGGAGAGAGAGGGATTCGAACCCTCGATACGGGATTGTCCGTACAACGGATTAGCAATCCGCCGCTTTGGTCCTCTCAGCCATCTCTCCTAGCGAGAAAAAGATTAAGTTCATCACTTGCTGTGAATATATAAAAAGATTAAGTTATCGTGTCTTGACAAAAAAAAGAGTTTTTTCTTTGTTCTAGATAGAAACTAAATAGATAATTATTATTCATAAAGTTCTTTCCCCAATTGGAAAGCTAAAATACTTGTTATCAAAGCCAAAACAAGAGCTAGCAACAATTGACCTTCTGATATCATTTGTCCCCTCCTTTTTTTTTTTTCTTTGGTTTTTCCTTTCCATTTTATTATTCTTATTATTTCATTGTAACAATGAATTTTGCAGAAGGCTATAAAAAAAGGAAAACAGGCGGGTAATTCCTCCAAAATAGAATAAAAATTCAATTTAGTTATAGATGACTTTCGTTTATTTGAAGTTTGCACTTGGTGACCCTTAGGTTACTGAAGACCACAAAACCTATAAATAGATAACGAAACAAGCAGAAAGTTGGAATTTCTAGTTATTTTTTCATTTCTAAAAATCGACTTAACAAAAAAAAATGAACCCATATATGGGAGAAACTAACCTTTACTAGTTGGATATCCCCCATGAGCCGAATGAAATTTTGTGTTCAATTCTCAATTAGAAGCATTCGAAATGTGTCCCTTTAACCCTCCAAGCTAATTATGCGGGTTCTATTTCCATGAAATGCTACCTGCTATTCTAGAAAACAATGGAATTCAAAATTTTTTTCTATGTTGATCACAAAAACTCGTGATCAACATAGAAAAAAAAAAAAAAAAGAGAGAAAGAGCGTCCATCGTCTAATGGATAGGACAGAGGTCTTCTAAACCTTAAATATAGGTTCAAATCCTATTGGACGCATTATTTTTTAATTGAAGAACAAAAAGTTCAATTTGTTCTTTAATAGCTTCTCTTAACATCGTTTCTGCTTCTTCGGTTAATGTCTTAGTTGTACGTATAATTTCTCCGAATTGAGGTTTACTATTTTTTAAATACTCTCGTAATTGATCTAGAAATTTTTTAACAAATTGAATTTCGAATCGATCTAGATATCCATTTGTCCCAATAAAAATAGTAGCTATTTGCTCTTCAACACTTAAAGGGGCTGATTGAGGTTGTTTGAGTAGCTCGCGTAACCGTTGACCTCTTGCTAATTGATCTTGAGTACCTTTATCAAGATCAGAAGCGAATTGGGCAAAGGCTTCTAACTCTGCAAATTGAGCTAACTCTAATTTCAATTTTCCGGCTACTTGCTTCATTGCTTTTATCTGAGCCGCGGATCCGACTCTAGATACAGAAAGACCTACATTAATGGCAGGGCGTATCCCTGCATTGAAGAGATCGGCAGACAAAAAAATTTGTCCATCAGTAATAGAAATTACATTAGTAGGAATATACGCTGAAACGTCTCCAGCTTGTGTTTCTACTATAGGTAGAGCAGTAAGACTTCCTTCACCCAACTGATAATTTAATTTAGCTGCTCGTTCAAGTAAGCGCGAATGTAAAAAGAAAACATCTCCAGGGTAAGCTTCCCGGCCAGGTGGTCTTCTTAACAGAAGAGACATTTGTCGATAAGCTTGTGCTTGTTTAGATAAATCATCATAAATTATTAAAGTATGTTGCTTTTTATACATGAAATATTCAGCTAAAGCTGCTCCTGTATAAGGAGCAAGATATTGTAGTGTAGCAGGCGAATCTGCAGGTTCGGATACAACAATAGTATATTCTATTGAGCTACGTTCTCGTAATGTTTTAACTACTTGAGCTACAGAAGAAGCTTTTTGACCAATTGCTACATAGACACATATAACATTTTGTCCTTTTTGGTTAAGAATAGTATCTGTAGCTACGGCTGTCTTACCAGTCTGTCTGTCGCCAATAATTAATTCTCGTTGACCTCGTCCTATAGGAATCATAGAATCAATAGCAATAAGTCCTGTTTGAAGAGGTTCATAGACGGACCGGCGCGAAATAATACCCGGAGCAGGAGATTCAATCAGTCGGACTTCCGAAGCAGAAATTGGACCTCTGCCGTCAATAGGTTGGGCTAAAGCGTCTACAATACGACCTAAAAAAGCATCACTTACTGGTATCTGCGCAATTTTACCTGTTGCTTTCACGGAACTTCCTTCTTTAATTGTCAAACCATCCCCCATTAAAACAACTCCAACATTATTAGTCTCTAAATTTAGAGCAATACCGATTGTACCATCTTCAAATTCGACCAATTCCCCTGCCATTACTTCACAAAGACCATGAATACGAGCAATACCGTCTCCTACTTGAAGTACAATGCCCATATTAATCACTTGGACTTCGTTATTATATTGCTCGATTTGGTCACGTATAAGACTACTAATTTCGTCAGGCCGAATAGTTATCATGACTCCTCCTAATATATCTGTTTTGAAAAAAAGGAAAACCTATCTAGTCAAAAATTCTTTTCATGTCTTTAAGCTGATCAATATTATAGTCGATAATATATAAATGCAATTCGTTATTCAAGCAGTTAGTTAAAGTTATTAAAGCGTTTCGTAAAGCTTGACAAGAAACTTGTTGTCTTACCTGATCAATTACTATTTGTTGTTCAAAGCAAACAGTTTCATTTTTAGAATCTTCCAGTTGTTTTAAATTTGCTGAAGCAGCTTTAATGAGATTTTCTTTTTCTTCTTCAATTTGTAGGTATCCGTTTTTTCGAATTTCATTTACTCTTTTTTCAACATCTCGTAACCGAGCTCGAGCCTTCTCAAGTTGATCGGCAGCTCCGTTACATAAATCTTCTGAATTTTGAATAGTTTGACAAATCTTGAGTTTACGATTATCTAATAGATTACTTAATGAAAGTAGATCATCTCTTCTTTAATCCCCCGAAATTTGAATAAATAATCTCTTCCCAAACCGAACATGAAATTTTCATTTCATTCGGCTCTCTTGCTCAGTTTCCGGTACCAAGCCTGCCTTTCTGCTTAAGAGGTATGAAACATCTTTTAACTATGAAGACTCTTTTGTCAAGGGGGAATTTTTTTTTCTTTTTGTTTGACAAAGTTGTTTTTTTTCCTTTGAATAATATCTCTTTTGTGTAGGTTGTTAGTTCAATTTCACATAAATGGGGAGATCCCGATTCTTTTACTGTTTCCAAGAGATATGAATATTATCTATCTAGTGGAGTAATCTCCAACTATGTCCTTTAACACAACACTAGACACAGTGGTGGAAAGAATACACCCTGTTCTATTCAATTTGGACTTTAAGCAGTTCTGCTTTAACCATTCAACGAACATTCTCCGTACTCATTAATTACGAAATGCGGTAGTACTTCTCTAGTCCCCGTATAGAAGTAATTCGTTGAGATTATGCACTTTTGTATCTTATTGAAAGCGCAGCTGGTTCATCTCAGCTATATTATTCAAAACTACAACTCGCACACACTCCCTTTCCAAAAAATATGAGTATGCCAAACACTACACTTAAATTGATTATATTTGTTTCCAAAATATTAGTATTTAATCCAAAGCCTTCAGCTAAGGGCCAATAGCTTAAATAAACGAAAGAATCAATTACTTTTTTCATATGGTCTCCCCTTATAGATAAAAATTTTGCAAAATCAAAAATTCCGTCATTCCAACACCTTTTGTACTTAGTTTTATTAATTTAGAAAAGTTTATAAATAAACAGCTCAATTTTTGGTATTTATGATCTCATTACTTATTCAGAGAGTAACAGTAGAAAACTTCTGTTTCGAGGCAGCCCCTCCAGGACAAGTAATTCCGTAGAGGGGAAGATTGAATTCTCAAACAAAAGGATTAGCAAATAGCAGTGCTAAAGCAACAACTAACCCATAAATAGTTAAAGCTTCCATAAATGCTAAACTTAACAATAATGTACCTCGTATTTTACCTTCTGCTTCAGGTTGTCTCGCAATACCCTCTAGAGCTTGACCGGCAGCAGTCCCTTGGCCAACACCCGGCCCAATAGAAGCAAGTCCGACGGCTAACCCAGCAGCAATAACAGAAGCGGCAGAAATAATAGGATTCATAATAATCTCCTTTTACTTAAAAAAATGTATTGAATAGTTGATAATACTAAAAACCTAGTTAGTATACTTTTTTCAGCTTAGTCCATTGAATATTTTATTAAGATTGGATTCCTATAAATGATTTAATCATGATTTTCTAAGGATTCACCTATATAAGCTGCAGCGAGAGTCGCAAAAATGAGAGCCTGAATTCCGCTTGTGAATAATCCTAGAAACATTACAGGTATAGGAACAACTAAAGGAACTAGAGAAACAAGAACGGCGACTACTAATTCATCTGCCAAAATATTTCCAAAAAGTCGAAAACTAAGTGATAAAGGCTTGGTAAAATCTTCTAAGATATTAATTGGTAACAATATTGGAGTTGGTTGAATATATTTACCAAAAAAACTTAATCCTTTTTTTGAAAGACCCGCATAGAAATAGGCTACTGACGTAAGTAAAGCTAAAGCAACTGTAGTATTAATGTCATTTGTAGGTGCAGCCAATTCGCCGTGCGGTATTTGAAAAATACCCCAAGGAACAAGAGCACCGGACCAGTTAGAAACAAAGATAAAAAAAAATAAGCTTCCAATAAAAGGAAGCCAAGAAACATAATGTTCCTCGCCAATTTGAGTTCTGGTCAAATCCCGAAGAAATTCAAGAATGTATTCAGCAAAATTTTGTTTTCCGGTTGGAATAGTTTGCGGATCTCGAATAGTTATAATAGCGAAACCTAGTAAAATAGCAATAACAAACCAAGAAGTTATAAGTACTTGTCCATGAGTTTGAAACCCGCCTATTTGCCAATACAAGTGTTGGCCTACCTCTACACCAGAAATTTCTCCAAAATGATTGAAATTATTTAGTATACTAATACTATTTTGCAATATGTTCATATTATCCTTTTTCAAAAAAATCACTTATTTTTTTCTGAAGGAATGATTTCTGAATTTTCACTAAAAAAAAAATGAAGAGCGAGCTTTGCGCTTACTTCGAAAAATGATTTGACTAATTATTATAACCAGAAGAAACAGCTGACATTAATTTGTTCAGAATTAATCCAACGGATCCACGGGCATCATCATTGGCTGGAATTGGAATATCTACGAAATCTGGATCACAATTAGTATCAACTAAACTAATTGTGGGAATGCCCAGCGCTCTGCATTCTCTAACAGCAGTAGATTCCTTTTGTTGATCAACGATTATTACAATATCAGGTAACTTTTTCATATAGAAAATTCCTTCTAAATACTGTTGTAGAAGTTCTAATTGCTTTTCAATAAGTGCAATTTCTTTTTTCGTACGTCTTCGATGGAACAGCCCCGACTTATATTTTTGTTTCAAATTTCTAAACCTCTCAAGTTTTTCTTTTGTGGTAGACCAATTCGTTAACAAGCCACCCTGCCATTTGTAGTTGATATAATGACATCCAGTTTTTTTGGCAGTTGATGCTATTAAATCAGCTGCATACCCTTTCGTGCCAACTAGAAGGAATTCCTTTCGTTTTCTCGCGGCATCCATTAAAAGATCGCAAGCTTCAGATAAAAAAAGAATTGTTCGAACTAGATTGATAATATGTAAATTTCCACGTTCAGTCAAAATATAACAACGCATTTTCGGATTCAACTCATTTTTTTGATGTCCGAGATGAACTGCTACTTTTATCATATCTTTGAAAACATTCTTTTTAGAAACACGCCTTTTTTTTTTGAAAACGTTTGTCATGTTTTGCTTTTCTCTTCTCTAAAAGAATTTCCATTCCTACGGAATCTATGACTTTTCTAAATTTTTAGTTTTCTATTCTTTTTTTTTACTTTTTTTTTTTTAGAATAGAAAAAAAAACGAAGATTTTTTTGTTTAGTTTCGCTTTTTGAAACCTTTTGATTTTTTTTTCCATTTTCCAGTACCGGCGGGTATTTTACTACTGAGAATCAAATTTTCCTTCAGTCCTTTCAACCAATCAATCCGACCTTGAAAAGCAGCTTTAGCTAAAACTCGAGTAGTTTCCTGAAAACTGGCCTCCGATATAAAACTTGTAGTTTCAAAAGATGATTTTGTTATTCCCAAAATTTTTGTTTGATAGTGGATTACCTCGTCGAAAGCCCGATCTAGTTTTTGTGCTCGCGAAAAGAAAACGAGCTCTCCTGGTAAAAAAACATTAAGCATTACGTCCTTAGACACAAGTACTCTTGAGGTCATTTGCTGTATAATAAGCTCTAAGTGTTTCTCACATATATGTACTCCTTGAGATTGATAAACTTTTTGTATTTGATTGACTAAATGAATTTGACCTTGCGTCAAAGTTATTTTAGTACTTATGACTAAACCCCAAAAACTTCCAAGAGTTATTGTCATATCTTGGTTCCATTTTCGAAAGCTATTTTCTAAACTTTGTACTACAGGATTTTTTGAATGTGCCTCTAAAAATTGTTCCACTTTTGGAAGACCTCGTGTTATATCACTAGATTGAAATCTTTCATACAAATAGGTTATTAACGAATTTCCTTGGTTAATCATTTCTGCGTAATTACCATGAATAGTAGATTTTGGAGTAGCCAAGTAGGGTTTAGCTAACCGCACTATTAAAGATTTTTCACGAATAACGATAATTTGTCCCGATTCTGAAAATGATTCATTTCTTGATATAGCAAATTTTTGCCAAAGCAATTGGCCAAGATTTTTTATTGGAAATTTTTGTTCACAGTTCTTTTTTGAATTTGAAAAAAAAGGAATTCTTTTTGTTGGAGATTCCCAAAATTTGCTATTTTCGTCCATAATATAACATTTAGGGGCTTCGAAAACTTTTAAATAGTTGTAAAGACTCTTAAACAATCTTTTCTTACAATTTAGAAAAACTTTATGAATACGATATAAATGCCCTAAAAAACTTACTTCTTCAAATTCGTTTATGATATCTAAAGTTTGTAATAGTTTTATTTGAAAATAATCAGATGTTGCTAGAATAATCCAAGACAAACTTTTATCTTCCTTAGATAATGAACGGAAAGTTGCTGTATACTTTTTGCTGGAAGATAAAAGTTTAGCTTGATGAAAAAATATTACTAAATTTTTTAGATTGTGTTTTTGATTTATCGGAGTCAAACTAAGTTCAATCATGTCGATAATAATCTTCTTTGTTCGTATGGACGTAATACATGTATAAGCCCTAGGTTCCCTAGGTTTTATCGATTTGTTTTCCCAAATCAAAATTAAACAATTCCAAATCAGATGAACATTCGTTTTGAGATTTTTGATTTCATGGAAAAAATTGTTCTCTTTTATATGTAACTTGTTTTCTTCTCTAAAAAGATCTGTACAAAAGCGTACTTTTGATGAATTCTTAGGTTTTTGATATTCTAGGGTGGTTTGTAGTAATACAAATGATTTTTTCTTGTAAGCCCTTTTTTTTTGAAAATAGTTCCTTTCTAGTTGCAATTCTTTAAAAATATTTTTTTGTTTGCGTCTAAATATGTGTAAAGATTTTTTGATCTTTCTATAGCTATAAAAATAGATGTTTATGGATAATATTTTCGCAAAAATAGTTGGTTTTTTTTTGTGAAATTGGACTAGTCCAAAAACTTGTTTTTTTTTATTACCGATTTTTTGTGTGTCTACTCGACAAAAAATATGATCAAGCAAGAAAAATTTGTTAGACGAATAAATACATTCTAGAAATTCTGAGTTCACAATCTTATATTGAGAATTGTTCCATATATAGAAACTTGTATTTCTATTCAAAAGACCATTTCGGGAAATTTTTAGAATACAATTAGGAAAAAGTAGTCTATGTTCCTTTTTTTGTCTTTTTGAAACAGTAAGCAATGGAACCAGAATGCGATTTGTTTGTTTCTTTCCTTTAATATTGCAATCAAAATTATCCAAAAATTTTGGAATAGAGATAAAAAATTTATTTTGAATGAATTTTTCTTCGGAACGATAAAAGGACAAATTTTGTAGTAAATTGTCTACAGAAGAGTCGAAATCATTTTGCTGTTTGGTAATCAGCAAGGGAATAGTTACTTGATCTTGATCTTTAGGAAACGGAAAAGCTAGTCTTGGTTTGCATATAGTTCCTGATAATATCCATAAATGACCCGCTTCAAGTGTACAATGAACATTACCTTGGACATTTTTTGGTTCATGCCATAGAAGAGTACTCCAGTGCATTTCTCCGTTTAATTCTGAATATATATATTTAATAACTTTTTCCTTTAAAAAAGAAATTTTAGTATGAATTTCAGCAATAAGTTGTTCCGATTCTACATTTTGGTAATTTTGAACAAAAATCCAACTTTTTGTTGGAATAATCGAATAATCCAACTTATCACCACTATCCTTTATAATTAAAAATAAACTTTTAGAACAAATATAAGCAGGATGCCCATAATATGTACGAATAGGATAAACTAACTTTGGATTGAATTGAATCCTTCCGTTGAAAGGCGCTCGTATAGTTCCTGCGATATTACCTGTAAAAACTCCTCCGGTATGAAAAGTCCTTAATGTTAATTGAGTTCCCGGTTCCCCGATAGATTGACCGGCAATAATACCTACTGCTTCTCCCAATTCGATCAAGTTATTGTGACTAAGACTTTGACCATAACATAATTGACAAATCCAAGATAGACTTTTGCAAGTAAAAGGACTTCGTATAGATATTGATTGGACCGAAAGACTGACGAATTGCTTAAAAAGTCCAGCACTAATTTCTTGATTGCGCGTAGCAACACATCTTTTATTTATATATACATGATCTGCTAATACACGCCCCATTATCTTGTTCAAAAAATTGATTTTTCCGATCTTTGTATGGGGACTATAAAAAATACCTTGAGTACTACCACAATCAATTTTACGTACAACTATATGTTGTACGACTTCAACAAGTCTACGTGTAATATAGCCAGCATCCGCTGTTCGTATAGCAGTATCCACAACTCCTTTACGAGCTCCATAGGAGGAAATTATATATTCTGTTAAAGAGAGCCCTTCCTGGAAATTGCCCTGAATGGGTAGATCCACGATTTTTCCTTGGGGATCTGACATTAACCCTCGCATACCTAGTAATTGGTGAACTTGAGATTTATTTCCCCGAGCTCCTGAGAAAGACATCATATAGACTGGATTCAAAGGTTCTATTATATGAAATTTAGGGTGCATTTCTTCTTTCAAAAATTCACTTGTAGTATGCCATCTTTCCATTAATTGACGTAATGTTTCGACTGTATGCAAATTGCCGAGAATATTTTGCTTTTCCGAATAAAAAGCTTGTTGGTCTTCTTCTTTAACAAGCCATCCTTTCGATGGCACTGCTAAAAGATCATCAATTGCTAATGAAAAAGATGCTTCAGTAGCTTGGTGAAACCCCAAAAATTTCAATTGATCCAAAATATGCGATGTACATGTCATTCCCAAGAGATTAATTAATTTTTGAATAAGCTCTTTCATGGCAGTTATATCCATCACTTTATTATAAAAATGAACTTGGTTTTTTTGTTTCATAACAAGAAACCTCCGCAATTATCTAATTCAGCAAAGTATTCCAGTCCTCAAATAAAAGACCTCCTTGATCTCTCTGTACACATAAAAGATAAGAGATTTAGAAAGCGGGCGTCGTTTGAGAGGATTCAAAAAGCTTTGAGGTTGTTTTTATAGCATTTTTGATTTCTCGATTGAAAAGAACACGACCTACGGTCGTTCGAATATATATACAAATAATTTGTTCTATTCGATCGTTTTGAGTCACATAATGTTCATAAATTTGCTGAGATAAGCCCTTAGGGTGATATTGAATTTCAATAGGGACTTCTCGGGCTGTTGGGGTAAGAATACTTCCATTTGCTACTTTCCATTTCAACCATAAAGGGTTGTTTAATTGGACTTGTTTTTTTTGAAATGCTATGAACACATGATTAAAACTTAAGAAATAAGTATTCTTTTTTCTAAAAAAAATGATCTCTTTTGATTGAAATGGGTGATATCTTATTTCGTAAATATCTTGTGGTTTTTCAACAGTTAATATATAAAGTCCAAGAAGCATATCTTGTGTTGGTATTGTAATAGGACTTCCATGACTTGTAGATAAAATATTTGTATAAGAAAACATAAGTAAACGGGCTTCTACAATAGCTTCTGGAGATAAAGGTACATGAACAGCCATTTGGTCTCCGTCAAAGTCTGCATTAAATCCCGTACAAACTAATGGATGTAAACGAATGGCATGCTCTTTTACTAGAATTGGTTGAAACGCTAATATTCCAAATTTGTGGAGAGTAGGTGCTCGATTTAACAATACAGGGTGCCCTAGCATTACTTTTTTAAGTATTTTCCAAACAATGTTTTTCCGTTTTTGAATCAAATTTTTAGCAGCTCTCAGATTGGAAGCAAAACCTCGTCCAATAAGACTACGAATTAAAAAAGGTTGAAAAAGCTTGATTGCCATTTCTCGAGGTAACCCACATTGATGCAATGCCAGAGAAGGACCCACTATAATAACGGATCGCCCTGAATAATCTACTCGTTTTCCAAGTAAATTTGTACGAAATCTTCCTTCTTTACCCGCAATCACATCCGAAAATGACTTATATGGTCTATTATGAAAATTTCTCGGTTGTCCGGCGGTTCTATCATTGTCTAGAAGTGCATCTACGGCTTCTTGGAGTAATCGTTTTTGAAGAGTCAAAAAATCTCCTGTCGAATAAAAGGGACCGCCTTGCATTTCGAAACTAGTTTGAAGATTCTTATTCCGAATAAGAACTTTTTGATAAAGTTTATTCAAATCTGACTCCACAACCATTTGTTGACCCAAAGCAAAAATAGGTCTTAATTCGGGGGGAAGAACTGGTAATAAACATAGAACCATCCATTCTGGTTGGATTTTTGCTTGGATCAAATATTTAGCAAATTTTATGCGTCTGCTCAAAAAATGGTTTCTTTGTTGTATTTTGTTTTTACCTCTTTGAATTTTGTAAATTTTTAAGAGCTTTTTCCATTCAATATATGACTGATCCAGAAGAATACGAAGATCCAAACCAGTTAATTGTTTCTGTATAGCATTTCCACCAATAGCTATTTCTCTTTCTTGAAATTCGACAAAATTCCAACCAGAAATATAAGGAACAATAAAATCCATCCACGATGGAATGTCTTCATGTTGTAATAGACCCCGGAATCGTGATATAGTAGGTCTATTAGTTGTGGGCCTAGCAAGAAAAATATTTGGATAGATTATCTATCTCCCTTTAGAATCGGACGTGAAAGTTATCTTTTCATACGACTCAAGTCACTCCAAAAAGTTTTGGTAAAAAACTTCTCTTTAGCTTGGATAAGCAAAAGAAAACTATCCAAAAAAGTACCCATTGCTCACGTTCTAAAATTAGCAAAATTTAAAAATAGAATTATTGAGTAGTCTTTTCCCAATAGTTTTTTTCGAAAAAAAATTTTTTAGACTTGGGGTTTACTTGTCTGTTGTTCGTTTTTTTTTTTTGAACTTAATCTTTTAGGTCTCTGTCCCACTTCGATGGTTAGAATACTTATGAAAAGTTATATGCAACGATTATATTTCTATAACCATAGCTAGCGTCTATTTTAGAGAGGAAACTGATTCAACTTAAAGAGACTAATCCCTAAAAAAAAGATTTTACCGAAGCCAAAAAGCAGATAAAACCTTGGACTAATTTCTATTTCTCACTATTTTCTAAGCTTCATGGTATTCATTCTGAGGAAGACATGTCAGAATTGAGAGCATTCTAATGATAGCTAGAATGACAGTTTGGTCTGTATAGTCGGAACTTAGGATCAAGTCACACGTTGCAGTATACTAGGTCTTTTATTTCGGAATTTTTTTTCCCAATTAACATCGCGATATAACTAGGGATGCGTTTGAAATACCAGATATGAGTTACTGGACATACTAATTGAATGTACCCCATTCGGTATCTTCGAACTCGAGAGTCTACAAGTTCAACTCCACAATGTTCACAAATGGAAGTTTTTTTCTTTTTCCGATCTCCAAAGGGGAAGCCTTTCTTTTCTTCTCCAGGCTTTTTTTCACAAGCACAAACTCCATTTTTCACGGGTCCAAAAATCCGTTCACAAAATAATCCGTTTCTTTTTGGTTTATTTGTTACTAAGTCGATAGTCCTTGGATTGAGTACTTGTCCAACCTTTTCTCCATTGGGTAAAGTTTTTTCACACCAAGCACGAATCTGTTCAGGCGAAACTAATGTAATTCTCAGTTTTTGATGTTTTTTCTTTGAGTCAATCATAAGCAATTTGATTGAAATTGAATTTATTTTCTATCTGAAAGTTTTTTTCTGATATAATAGTATGATTCAATTCTAAAGCTAAAGATCGTAATTCTCGAATAAGCACGCGAAAGGACTCCGTAGCAGTTTCAGCTTTAGGTACTGAATGCCCATCTAATATGGATCTAAGTATTTTAGTACGAGTTTTTAGATGGTCAGATTTGACAGTAAGCATCTCTTGTAAAATAGAAGCAACACCAAAACTTTCTAAAGCCCAAACTTCCATTTCTCCAAGTCGTTGACCTCCTCCTTTTGATTTTCCTTGTACAGGTTGTTGTGTTATCCTTGCATAACTTCCGGTGGAACGGGCGTGCATTTTATCATAAACTTGATGAATTAATTTCATCATATAAGCTTTTCCTACGGTTACAGGTTGTTCCAAAATTTCTCCTGTTTTTCCATCAAAAATCTTGGTTTTTCCAAGATGTTCCAGTTCGAAAACCCATGGATTCACTGTTTGTTCACTAGCTTTGTGAAGTTCATTAAAAACTAATTTTCTAGAAGCTTCTTGCTCATATCTTTCGTCAAAGGGTGGTATTCTATACTGTTTGTTCATTAAGGTTCCTGCTAAACCAAGTAAACATTCAAAAATTTGTCCTACATTCATCCGAGAAGGTACTCCCAAAGGGTTTAATATCATATCTACAGGTTTCCCGTTTTGTAAAAACGGCATTTCTTGCCTAGACAAAACTTTTGAAATAATTCCTTTATTACCGTGCCTTCCGGCGACTTTGTCGCCTACTTGTATTTTACGTTTTTGTAAAATATATACATGCACTTTTTCTGAATCATTCTCCCCAGGGTCAGTTTGATCATTTTTTTCAAAATCATCTTCTATATCATCATCTTCGTGATGGCTTTTTCTTAAATTATCTTGCCATAATGTTTGAAGTTTGATCCAATTTACATCAATAACTCGACCTTTGCCATTTGCTTTTAGACAAGTTTCTTTTGTCCGAGGAGTACAAAAAAGATCTTGTAATAATCTTAGTTCTGGAAAACGCAACACTTCCTGGGAGGAACGAGGTTTTAATTTGCCCACTAAAACATCACCCGGTTGTATCCAAGAACCTACCCTAACAATACCATTTTCATCCAAATGACGAAGTGAGTAAGCTTCGATTTGAGGTATTTCTTTTGTTAAAATCTCACACTCTGCCATATAAATCATAGTTTCATACCTTGTAATATGAAAAGAAGTAAAAATTTCTTCATAGATAAGACGTTCATTGATAAGGATTGCGTCTTCAAAATTGTATCCTTGCCACGGCATATACGCTACTAATATATTTTTTCCTAAGCAGAGCTCCCCTCCTATTGTGGTCGAACCATCTGCCATAAATTGCCCTCTTTTCACATAGTTACCCTGATTTACTTGAGGTTTTTGATGAATCAAAATATTGCTATTAGAGCGTTGATATATCTCTAAAATTGTTTCTATTGTTTTTCTGTTCAGGGATGACACAATAGTCTTCGAATCAAAATATTCGATTCTTCCTTCTTGAATACTTGTTGCTAAAATTCTTGAATCGAGTGCTACTTGGCCTTCTAGGCCAGTTCCAACAATGCATTTTTCTGGTTGAAGTAATGGGACAGCTTGACGCTGCATATTTGAACCCATTAAAGCGCGAGTAGCATCATTGTGTTCTAGAAAAGGAATAAGAGAAACTCCAATGGAAAAATATTGTAAAGGCAAAATACTTCTGAAATGGATTTGTTCCCATGCAACAGATAAAAAATCTTGGCGATATTGAGTTGGAGTATTTTTCTTTTCTGGAAGTTTATGATCTACCGCCAACAAATTTTCTAAAGCTATTCGGTAATTTTTATCTTCATTTGGCAATAGATAAGAAACCATATGGTCTTCATTGGATTTTTTCGTTACATTATAGAATGGACTTTTTAAAAAACCAAAATCATCAACGTTTACGGAATTTGCAAGTGAGGCGATAAGCCCGGCATTCTGCCCTTCAGGAGTATTAATTGGACAAAAACGTCCATAATAACTAGGATGAATATCTCGTGCGCGAAAACTAGCAGTTCGCTCCGTTAAACCTCCAGGGCCTAAAAAGCTAACTTTTCTTCCATGAAGTATTTCTGCTAACGGATTCGTTTGCTCTAAAAATTGTGATAGGGGGTGTAACCCAAAAAAATGTTTCAAAGTTCTTGTTAATTGGGTGGAAATAAATGGAAACTCTGGGAACATTATTTGTTTATTCTGGGTATTTTCAAGTATTTCTATTGTTTGCATATTTTTTTGAATTAAAACTTTCACACGATTTAGAGCTAATCCAACTTCTTTTTTTAAGAAATCTGACACGGAACAGAAATGTCGATTTTGAAGGTGATCGATATTATCGATCGTACCCAAACCATAACTTACTTTAATCAGATAATCTACAATAGCTAATACATCTTGCGGTAATAAAAAAATTTCGTTATCAGGTATATCGAGGTTTAACTTTTGATTTAGGTTTCGTCTACCAATTCTTCCTAATTCACATCTTTTTGAAATAAAGTTAGTCAATTTCTTATATAGAAACTCTGAAAAAGCAAAATCACTACTATCGCATTTCATGGATTCGAGTTCTTCATAAAAGGTAAGAATGGGGCCCCCCTTTCGTGAAAGTTTTTGTTTCATTTTTTCGTTCCAAATTAATTCCCAACCTTCAAATCCTGTTAGATTATAAGTATTATAAAGAACCTCTTCAATTTTTAGACCCATAGTGAATAAGAAAACTAAAATAGAAACTTTTTTCTTTCTGCTTATACGAACCCATAGTTTTTTTTTGATATCAATTTCGAATTTCAACCTTTCTCCACAATCAGAGATTAGAGTGCCAGTATATATATTTCCAGCTTTTTTTTGTTCTAAACTATAGTAGATACCGGGACTTCTTATTATTTGATTAACTACGACCCTATAATTTCCATTTATTACAAATGTTCCATGATCATTCATCAAAGGAATATCTCCGAGATATATCATTCTTTTCCTTTTCATTTGTTTCCAATAAATAAAAATTCCTGGTACATAAAATTTTGAAGAAAATGTAAAACGTTGATATACCGCATTCCTTTCTGTTGTTGGGGGTTCCATGATTTTATAATTTTTACCAAAAAAAAATTTGACTTCTTTTTCAGTATTAGAAATTTGTGGAAAATCAACTAGTTTTTCAAATATATCCTTTTCAATGAAACGGAAAAACCCTTTCATTTGTATTTGACTAAAATCGGGAATTGTAAACATAAACATTTTCTTTTTTTATTCTTTTCTTTTATATAGAACTCATATAGAGAAAAACTTTTTTTTTATGGATTTGGCACTTAGAAAAAAGAGGTTTTATTTTGACTTGCATTGGTTTTTGTTTTAGACTATAGTAAACACACAAAATCAAGAATGAAACAAACATTATTTTACTAAAAATTGATGGGTTTGGCGGCATAGCCAAGTGGTAAGGCAGAGGACTGCAAATCCCTGATCCCCCAGTTCAAATCTGGGTGTCGCCTACTTTTTTGTGGTCAAGAAACTTTTTTCACTATTTTTTCATTGAAATCTCCGATCTTTTCTACTTTGCACAATTGTTATTAATTTTCTTATCATTAGTAATAAAAAAGGAAATTTTTTATATGGATATAACCGGTATTGCTTGGGCTGCTTTAATGGTAGTGTTTACCTTTTCGCTTTCACTTGTAGTATGGGGAAGAAGTGGACTCTAAAAAAGAATCTAATGCTTTTTAATACGGGTATATTAGTAGTAGTATCAATCTTTTTTTTGATACGACTACTAATATTTATAAACAAATTTGTAATCAATCAATTGTTTTCGCTGATTGTTTTTACATAAATGATGACTAGAAAAGCAGTAGGAATCGAAATAAAAAGTGCAACAGCAATAAGTGCTAGAATATTGACTTCCATAATCTAATTTTTTAGAATTGTTTTGAATTGAACTTTTTTGAAATCTGTAATTGTTTGAGAATGGACTTAATGGATTAATCCAACTATTTCTTCTTTTTGAAAAAATTTGCTTGTCAGAATGACATATTATACCGTAAAGTAGTTCTATATGCCCATAAGATTTTTGAAGATATAATCGAAGATATTATGAATTTATAAGAAAGGGCTTAACGTTTCAAAAGTAAAAAAAAAAATTGCTGCTACCTTGTCATGAAACAAGATATAGGCCGGATAAGGTCTAACATATTATTCTAACAAAAGAAAAATTTGTGAAATGGAAGGAAAAGGAATGCTTTTTATGTCCCGTTATTTAGGACCTCGGTTCAAAATCATACGTCGTCTTAAAACATTACCAGGACTTACGAGTAAAAGACCTAAATATAAAAAACGTGTTCACCGGTCTTCTCGACCCTGGTGGAAAAAATCTCAATATCTCGTTTGTTTACAAGAAAAACAAAAAATTCGTTTTCATTATGGCTTAACAGAACGACAATTACGGCAATATGTTCATATTGCTAAAAATGCTCAGGGGTCAACAGGCCAGGTCTTACTTCAATTACTTGAAATGCGTTTAGATAATATTCTTTTTCGATTAGGTATAGCTCGTACTATTCCTGGAGCCAGGCAACTAGTTAATCATAGACATATTTTAGTCAATCATCATATAGTGGATATACCAAGTTATCGTTGTAAACCCCAAGATATTATAACTTTAAAAGGAAAAGATCCAGAAAGACTGAGAATTCGAATGAAAAAAAGTTGGGGTCAACTTTGGAAAAATAGAAATAGAGTACCACATTATTTGACCTTCAATTTGTCACAAAATAAAGGAATAGTTAATAAAATTATAGATACAAAAGATCTTCAATTAAAAATTAAAGAAATGCTAGTTATAGAATATTATTCTCGACGGATTTAATCAAAAAAATGGGGTTTCGATCTTTTCCAAAAGAGAAAAAGCGGGAAATGCGGAAAGAGAGGGATTTGAACCCTCGGTAGACATAAGTCTATATAGCATTTCCAATGCTACGTCTTGAACCACTCGACCATCTTTCCTCGGGTAATCTCCTCCCCATAAAAACTTATGGAATTGGAATTTCCTATTCTATTATTTTTGTAGTAAGCATTTCTATGTGATGAAACTCATTCCAAAAGGAACTGAAGCAAAAAAAAAAAATTTGATCACTATGCCCAGATCTCAAAAAAATGAGAATTTTATAGATAAAACGTTCACAATATTAGCAGATATTATATTAAAAATAATTCCAACGGTTTTAACAGAAAAACAAGCCTTTGCTTACTACAGAGATGGTGTGATTTGATTTTTTGGCCTTTCTTTCGAATAAACCTTCGATGTAAGGCCAAAAAACTTATGTTTAGTGAAGGTGAGTCTTTGAAAAAGAGCAACTCCTTCTGTCCTGTATCCCGGATTAATGCGTCTTTGGATCTACATAGTAGAATATTAAGCAAAAGGATACGTATTGTATATACTGTATAATATAAATGCATAAAGGAAAGACATTACATATAGGAATCGACCAATGAAAAGCTTCGTTAGAGTTGATTTCACTTACTATTTTTTTTGTAGCCCTTAATGAGGGTTAATTCGAATGGTTGAGACAATCCAAAACCATCTTGTTTGTATTTCGGATACCAAAAGAACCATCGAATTTTGTTGAAGTGATTAAACCCTGTTTAAAAGTGCAAAGCAGTAAGAACAAACAAAGAGTAGAAGGTGTTGAAAAGACTCTTTCTGAAAAGGATGGCTAGATTTTGATTCAAAACATACTAGTCCCTTCTAATTTTTAGATGTTGCTTATTTAAAATTCTTTTTTTTTATTATGTAAAAGAAAGGAGGAGCCGTATGAGATGAGAATCTCAAGTACGGTTTTGAACCGGAGATTATTAAAAGTTGAATCAATAAGAACGACCGTAACGAATGTCAGCACAATCAGAAGGAGAATATGCAGAAGCTCTTCAAAATTATTATGAAGCAATGCGATTGGAAGTTGATCCTTATGACCGAAGTTATATATTATATAATATAGGACTTGTACATACTAGTAATGGGGAACATGCCAAGGCTTTGGAATACTATTTCCAGGCATTAGAACGAAATCCAACGTTACCACAAGCCTTTAATAATACAGCTTTGATCTGTCATTACGTGCGTCTATCTGTAGGATAGAATTAAGTTAGTTAAATACAAACCAAAAGGCTTTCTACATATTGCCACTACTGTTAAATAACAACAGTTGGGCTGTATCAGCTGTAGCAAAAAAAAAAAAAAAACAAAAGGGTCCCCTACCCAGGTAGGATGCTAAAAAAGCCTATATTTGTTTCTATGGAGAAAGTAATTGAAACTATAAGGGGAAAAAGCACCATAAAGATCAATTTTGAATTTCTGGAGTTGATACAATTAGATCTGCTCATAAAGGGATTTACTTATGTAATAAAGTTTATTCTTTTTCTTTCATAAGTATTGCGCAGTGGTGTAGTATTAGGTCCTAAAGACGGCAAGTAAGTACTTTTCTAAGAAAGTACTTTTTTCAAATTCTATACGGGGATAGGTACCCCTCCCTCTCTCACACAAAGACTTTTTTTTGGAATTCACAAGGTGGTAGGAGAAAAGAGAAAACTAAAATTTTAGTAAAGTTTGAAACTCAGTTTAGTAACTTCTGGTCCTGTGATTAGTTTGAATAGATTTCCCCACTTTCGAGTGTTTTTTTTTTTCGTTAAAGGACTCAAGAGTTGATTGAGCCGTATGAGGAAGGAAACTCTCAAGTACGGTTCTAAGGAAAGGAAAATAATAACCTATTCTGACCGAGGAGAACAGGCTATTAACCAGGGAGATCCTGAAGCAGCAGAGGTTTGGTTTGATCAAGCTGCAGAATATTGGAAACAAGCTATACTATTAGCTCCAGCTAATTACATCGAAGCACAAAATTGGTTAAAAATTACAGGACGTTTTGATTGAATATTTTCAGAAAAGGAAAATCGATATTAAAGGAAAGTAAATGTATATGTTATCAATGGGATCTAGACTGTAAAGGGTAGGGGTTGGACCAATTATGTCCACCCCAGGCTTTGTAGAAACTATTTGATAGAATAGACTATATAATTCAAAAATTCAAAAGGCTTTTTTGAATCTGAATAGTCCATTAAGCGCCCCTTTCAATGTGTCATAATAAAAAACGAACACCCGCCCTAGTTCCATTTTCTTTTTCAAATCGTTCCAGTTCTAAATTCGAAAATAAACAAAGAATTGGTTTGAGATTTATCATTTACTAATTCCAGTTGGCGGGTCTCTTTTTTGTTTCATCCTAACAAAGGAGAACTCTATGATTATGCGTTCACCGGAATCAGAAGTTAAGATTATGGTGGAGAGAGATCCTATCAAAACTTCTTTTGAAAAATGGGCTAACCCCGGGCATTTTTCAAGGACATTAGCAAAAGGGGATCCTGAAACTACTACTTGGATTTGGAACTTACATGCGGATGCTCATGATTTTGATAGTCATACCGAAGATTTAGAAGAAATTTCTCGCAAAATTTTTAGTGCTCATTTTGGTCAATTAGCGATCATCTTTATTTGGTTAAGTGGTATGTATTTCCATGGGGCTCGTTTTTCCAATTATGAAGCATGGCTCGCGGATCCCACTCATATAAAACCTAGTGCTCAAGTGGTTTGGCCTATAGTAGGCCAAGAAATATTGAATGGGGACGTAGGTGGAGGTTTTAGAGGAATACAGATAACATCTGGATTCTTCCCAATTTGGAGAGCATCTGGAATAACAAGTGAATTACAACTTTACTGTACTGCAATTGGTGGATTGATCTTTGCAGCATTAATGCTGTTTGCTGGTTGGTTTCATTATCACAAAGCTGCTCCAAAATTATCTTGGTTCCAAGTAGAATCTATGTTAAATCACCATTTAGCAGGGTTATTAGGACTTGGTTCGCTATCTTGGGCAGGGCACCAAGTACACGTATCTTTACCTATTAACCAACTTCTAGATGCTGGAGTGGACCCTAAAGAGATACCACTGCCTCATGAATTTATTTTAAACCGCGACCTTTTAATTCAACTTTATCCTAGTTTTTCTAAAGGCTTGACTCCCTTTTTTACACTAAATTGGTCTGAATATTCCGAAATTTTAACGTTTCGGGGGGGTTTAAACCCAATAACAGGAGGATTGTGGTTGACTGATATTGTACACCATCATTTAGCTATTGCCGTTATTTTTCTGATAGCTGGCCATATGTATAAAACCAATTGGGGTATTGGGCATAGTATACAGGAAATTTTAGAAGCTCATAAGGGCCCATTTACAGGAGAGGGGCATAAAGGTCTTTATGAAATATTAACTACCTCATGGCATGCTCAATTAGCTCTTAACTTGGCTATATTAGGGTCTTTGACTATTGTTGTAGCTCATCATATGTATTCTATGCCCCCTTATCCTTATCTAGCCATTGACTATGGTACTCAACTTTCTTTATTCACACATCACATGTGGATTGGCGGGTTTGTCATCATTGGTGCCGCAGCACATGCGGCGATTTTTCTAGTTAGAGATTATGATTCAACTACTTCTTATAATAATTTATTCGATCGAGTTCTTCGACATCGTGATGCAATTATATCGCATCTAAACTGGACATGTATATTCTTAGGCTTTCATAGTTTTGGTCTATATATTCATAATGATACTATGAGTGCATTAGGGCGTCCTCAAGATATGTTTTCAGATACTGCTATACAATTACAACCAATATTTGCTCAATGGTTACAAAATACTCACGTAACAGCACCTAGGTTTACAGCTCCTGCTGCAACAGCAAGTACAAGTTTCACTTGGGGAGGCAATGATTTGGTAACAGTAGGTACTAAAGTAGCTTTGTTACCGATTCCTTTGGGAACTGCAGACTTTTTAGTTCACCACATTCATGCTTTTACAATTCATGTAACTGTATTAATCTTACTCAAAGGTGTTTTATTTGCGCGCAGTTCCCGTTTGATACCCGATAAAGCGAATCTTGGTTTTAGATTTCCTTGTGATGGACCTGGAAGAGGAGGAACCTGTCAAGTATCTGCATGGGATCATGTTTTTTTAGGTTTATTCTGGATGTACAATGCAATTTCTGTTGTTATATTTCATTTTAGTTGGAAAATGCAATCGGACGTTTGGGGTAATATAAGCACTCAGGGAGTAGTAACTCATATCACGGGGGGAAACTTTGCACAAAGTTCCGTTACAATTAATGGGTGGCTTCGTGATTTTCTATGGGCACAAGCTTCTCAAGTAATTCAATCTTATGGTTCTGCGTTATCCGCATATGGCCTTTTCTTTTTGGGTGCTCATTTTGTTTGGGCTTTTAGTTTAATGTTTTTATTTAGCGGTCGGGGGTATTGGCAAGAACTTATAGAATCAATTGTATGGGCCCATAACAAATTGAAAGTTGCTCCTGCTATCCAGCCTAGAGCCTTAAGCATTGTACAAGGGCGTGCTGTAGGAGTGGCTCATTATCTCCTGGGAGGAATTGTCACAACATGGTCGTTCTTCCTAGCAAGAATTATTGCAGTAGAATAATAGCGGATGTAACCATTATGATATCAAGATTTCCGAAGTTCAGTCAAGGTTTGTCCCAAGACCCGACTACTCGTCGTATTTGGTTTGGTATTGCAACTGCACATGACTTTGAGAGTCATGATGATATTACGGAAGAACAATTGTATCAACAAATATTTGCTTCCCATTTTGGTCAATTAGCTATAATCTTTCTATGGACTTCTGGAAATTTGTTCCATGTAGCTTGGCAAGGTAATTTTGAGTTTTGGATAAATGACCCTTTACATGTAAGACCTATTGCTCATGCTATTTGGGATCCTCATTTCGGTCAACCGGCTATAGAAGCTTTTACTCGAGGAAGCGCTCCTGGGCCGGTCAATATTGCTTATTCCGGTCTTTATCAATGGTGGTATACAGTTGGATTACGTACTAATGAAGATCTTTATACTGGAGCTCTTTTTTTAATATTTCTTTCTACTGTTTTTTTAATAGCAGGTAGATTTCATTTACAATCGAAACGGAAACCAAGTATCTCATGGTTCAAAAATGCGGAATCACGTCTTAATCATCATTTGTCAGGGCTTTTTGGAGTAAGTTCTTTAGCTTGGACAGGACATTTAGTTCATGTAGCTATTCCAGAATCAAGGGGAATCCATGTGCGATGGGTTAATTTTTTAAGTGTTTTACCATATCCTCAAGGGTTAGGTCCTCTTTTCTCGGGTCAGTGGAATTTGTATTCTCAAAATCCGGATTCTAATAGTCATTTATTTGGCACTTCGCAAGGGGCTGGAACTGCTATTCTAACTCTTCTTGGTGGATTTCATCCGCAAACTCAAAGTTTATGGTTGACTGATATAGCTCATCATCATTTAGCTATTGCCTTAATCTTTTTTCTCGCTGGTCATATGTATAGAACCAATTTTGGGATTGGACATAGTATAAAAGATATTTTAGAAGCTCATATGCCTCCGGGAGGAAAGTTAGGTCGCGGGCATAAGAGTCTTTATAATACAATCAATAATTCTCTTCATTTTCAGTTAGGTCTTGCTTTAGCCTCTTTAGGGGTAATTACTTCTTTGGTAGCTCAACACATGTATTCTTTACCTGCTTATGCCTTTCTAGCACAAGACTTTACTACCCAAGCTGCGCTATATGCTCATCATCAATACATTGCTGGATTTATCATGACAGGGGCTTTTGCCCATGGGGCTATTTTTTTCATACGGGATTATAATCCGGAACAAAATCAGGATAATGTTTTGGCAAGGATGTTAGATCATAAAGAAGCAATAATTTCTCATCTAAGTTGGGTTAGTTTATTTCTTGGTTTTCATACGTTAGGGTTATATGTGCATAATGATGTTATGCTAGCTTTTGGTACTCCGGAAAAACAAATATTGATTGAACCTATTTTTGCTCAGTGGATACAATCTGCTCACGGTAAATCTTTATATGGATTTGACGTACTCTTAGCTTCAACAAAGGGACCAGCATTTGCTGCTGGAAAAAGTATATGGTTGCCGGGTTGGTTAAACGCTATTAATGACAAAAATAATTCACTATTCTTACCAATTGGTCCCGGCGATTTTTTGGTTCACCATGCTATTGCTTTAGGTTTGCATACAACTACATTAATTTTAGTAAAAGGTGCTTTAGATGCACGAGGTTCTAAACTAATGCCCGATAAAAGAGATTTTGGTTATAGTTTTCCTTGTGATGGTCCAGGACGAGGTGGTACCTGTGATATTTCAGCGTGGGATGCTTTTTATTTAGCAGTTTTCTGGATGTTGAATACTATTGGATGGGTTACTTTCTATTGGCATTGGAAGCATCTAACTTTATGGCAGGGGAATGTAGCACAATTTAATGAATCTTCTACTTATTTAATGGGATGGTTAAGAGATTATCTTTGGTTAAATTCTTCCCAACTTATTAATGGATACAACCCTGTTGGTATGAACAGTTTATCTGTCTGGGCATGGATGTTCTTATTTGGGCATCTTGTTTGGGCTACTGGATTTATGTTTCTGATCTCTTGGCGTGGATATTGGCAGGAGCTTATTGAAACTCTTGCGTGGGCTCATGAAAAAACGCCTTTAGCAAACCTAGTTCGATGGAAAGATAAACCTGTAGCTCTTTCTATTGTCCAAGCACGATTAGTTGGATTGTCTCACTTTTCTGTAGGGTATATATTTACTTATGCAGCCTTTTTAATTGCTTCAACTTCAGGTAAATTTGGTTAATTAACGAAACAACTCCTAAACAAAAAAAATTCAATTGAATGAAAATGAGTAATCACCCTTATCTTTAGAATCTGATCGATCTTTTATTTTTTTTTATAGTTAGAAACTATGGCAAAAAAAAGTCTTATTGAAAGAGAAAAAAAACGTCAACGGTTAGAACAGAAATATCGTGCAATTCGCGAGTCTTTAAAGAAAAAGGAAGTCTTTTTTTCCTCACAGGAAAAAATTATTTGTAAAATCCAATCTTTACCACGTAATAGTGCACCAACACGTCTTCATCGTCGTTGTTTTTTGACTGGAAGGCCGAGAGGGTTTTATCGAGACTTTGGATTTTGTGGACATGTATTTCGTAAAATGGCTCATGCTTGTTTATTACCTGGTATAATCAAATCAAGTTGGTAGGCATAGTATAAAAAAGCGTCGAAGTATCTTCGACGCTTTTTTCTTTTCTAGGAGGTTTTTCTTTTATGGAAGGTAGACAATAGCGCGGAGTAGAGTAGCCTGGTAGCTCGCAAGGCTCATAACCTTGAGGTCACGGGTTCAAATCCCGTCTCCGCCAAGATGGTTATTTTGTGGGCGGATAGCGGGAATCGAACCCGCGTCTTCTCCTTGGCAAAGAGAAATTTTACCATTCAACCATATCCGCAAGGTATTAAGGAAACAAGACATATTATGTCTTATTAATATGTCTTATTCTTATATTCTTATTAATATGTTTTCTATATTGTTATTTTATATTACTATTTTTCAATCCGTTCAATTCTTTTTTGCTTTTTACTTATTAAGTTTGTGAGTTATATAAAAGAATTTAGGACGCCTACAGAAATAACTAATCCAATCCATAATGAGACAGCAGAAAATAGAATATTTTTATTACCTGACCAACCTTCTGGGAAAGCGAAAGCGATAGGTACGCCTATAAGTAATAGAAAGGAAATTGCGATTAATGCAAACATAGTCAGTTGAAAAGCAATAGTCATAATTTTGATAAAATCCAACATAAACTATACCATTTGATCCTTATTTGATCGAATTAGAATGAAATCTAATATGTAAAAATTGCACCCCTTTTTTTTTGAAATGAAATAAGCTTTTTTTCTAGAGAAGACTTTAGGAGAGATGGCCGAGTGGTTTATGGCTCCGGTCTTGAAAACCGGCATAGGTTACAAACTATCGGGGGTTCGAATCCCTCTCTCTCCTTTTGTTTGGAATAAAATAAATTCAATTCAAAATTACCAAAAGAAAAAGAATGGGATAACCATTCTTTTTCTTTTATGTTTGGGTTTAGTTTAGAGGGGTCATAAACAGGACAGGTTCTAAATCTCGGTCAATCCCTTTTTCAAAACCTGCTGCGGCTGCACGAGCTCTTCCCGCATGCCACAAATGACCTACAAAGAAAAAAAATCCTAGAACAAAATGCGAAGTAGCTAACCAGCTTCGGGGAGAAACAAAATTTACTGCATTTATTTCAGTAGCCACACCGCCTACTGAGTTTAAAGAACCTAAAGGAGCATGCGTCATATATTCGGCTGAACGCCGTTCTTGCCAAGGTTGTATATCTTTTTTTAATTTATTAAGGTCTAAACCATTAGGACCTCTAAGAGGTTCTAACCAAGGGGCCCGAAGATCCCAAAAACGCATAGTCTCCCCACCAAAAATAATTTCCCCAGTAGGGGAACGCATAAGATATTTACCCAATCCAGTTGGTCCTTGGGCAGATCCTACACTAGCTCCAAGACGTTGGTCTCTAACTAAGAAAGTAAAAGCTTGAGCTTGAGAAGCTTCTGGGCCAGTAGGCCCATAAAACTCGCTGGGATACGCTGTATTATTAAACCAAACGAAACAGCAAGCAATAAAACCAAACAAAGAAAGAGCCGCTAAGCTATATGATAGATAAGCTTCGCCAGACCAAACAAAAGCACGACGAGTCCATGCAAAAGGTTTAGTTAATATGTGCCAAATACCACCGAAGAAACAAATTGAACCCAACCAGAAATGTCCTCCAATTAAATCTTCCATATTGTTTACACTAACAATCCACCCTTCTCCTCCAAAAGGAGATTTCAGTAAATAACTAAAAATAGTATTGGGGTTAAGGGTCATATTTGTTATTTTTCTTACATCTCCACCACCCGGAGCCCAGGTATCATATATACCTCCAAAATAAAGAGCTTTTAGCACGAGAAGAAAAGAACCAGCACCGAGTAAGATGAGATGAATACCCAAAATGGTAGTCATTTTATTTCTATCCTTCCAAGCATAACCGAAAAAAGGAAAAGACTCTTCTAATGTTTCAGGACCTATAAGGGCGTGGTAAAGACCGCCGAAGCCTAGAACGGCAGAAGAAATTATATGAAGTACTCCTGATACAAAAAAAGAAAAAGTGTCGACAACATCTCCACCAGGACCTACTCCCCACCCTAGAGTAGCGAGATGAGGAAGTAAAATTAACCCTTGTTCATACATAGGTTTTTCAGGTATAAAATGAGCCACCTCGAAAAGGTTCATAGCTCCGGCCCAGAACACAATTAGTCCAGCATGAGACACGTGAGCTCCAAGTAATTTACCAGATAAGTTGATTAGTCTAGCATTACCGGCCCACCAAGCAAACCCTGTAGTTTCTTGATCACGACCAGCTAAAGTAAGAGTTCCATTAAAGAGCGTTTCCACGGGGTAAAACCTCCTCGGGGAATATAAGGTTTTCATGAGGCTGATCTTGAGCCGCCATCCAGGCTCGAATACCTTCATTCAGGAGGATATTTTTTGTATAGAAAGTCTCAAATTCAGGGTCTTCCGCTGCGCGGATTTCTTGGGAAACAAAGTCATAGGCACGTAAGTTTAGAGCTAAGCCTACAACTCCAATAGCACTCATCCATAAACCAGTTACAGGTACAAATAACATGAAAAAATGTAACCAACGTTTATTAGAAAAAGCAACTCCAAAAATCTGGGACCAAAAACGATTAGCTGTGACCATGGAATAAGTTTCTTCGGCTTGAGTCGGGTTAAATGCACGGAATGTGTTTGCCCCGTCTCCGTCTTCAAATAAAGTATTTTCTACAGTAGCACCGTGAATAGCACATAGCAGAGCAGCTCCTAAAACCCCGGCAACTCCCATCATGTGAAACGGGTTTAAGGTCCAATTATGAAAACCTTGGAAAAAAAGGATAAATCGGAAAATAGCAGCAACTCCAAAACTGGGAGCGAAAAACCAACCAGATTGACCTAAAGGATAGATTAAAAAAACTGAAATAAAAACAGCAATTGGAGCAGAAAATGCAATTGCATTATATGGTCGTAATTGTACAGATCTAGCAAGTTCAAATTGGCGTAACATGAAACCTATTAAACCGAAAGCACCATGCAGAGCTACGAAGGTCCATAGACCACCTAATTGACACCAACGCGTGAAATCTCCTTGTGCTTCAGGGCCCCATAATAGAAGAAGTGAATGTGCTAAACTATTCGCGGGAGTAGAAACTGCAGCTGTTAAAAAATTACAGCCTTCTAAATAGGAACTAGCTAGTCCGTGAGTATACCACGAAGTCACAAAGGTTGTACCAGTGAACCATCCACCCAAGGCGAAATAAGCGCAAGGAAAAAGTAATAGACCAGACCAACCTATAAAAATGAACCGGTCTCTGCGTAGCCAATCATCCAGAGTATCCAAAAATGTTTTTTCCTCTTTGGAAAAGTTTCCAAGTGCTATAGTCATTATTATCCTCCTTTTTGAAACATTTTGTTCATTTTCTTTTTTTGATTTTTGATTGAATTTGAATATAAAGACAAAAGAATTAATGAGCAAAAATCGATAAAAATACTTATCTACTTTACCATTATAAGAAAAAACTAGAATTCAAAAGTAAAAATTAACAAGGGTTTTTAGGATATACTTATAATGAAGGCTAAAGTCCATTATCGGATTTGAACCGATGACTTACGCCTTACCATGGCTTTACTCTACCACTGAGTAAAAAGGGCTTCATTTTTTTGGCTGCAAGCAAGTAAACGACAAACAAAAGAACAAAAGAAAATTATAACCTATACAATATTTTTTGATTTATAAGGAATATCTCTTTGTTGTAGTGTAATTAAAAAAAATTTAATAAAATTAATCACTCAAAAATTTTGTTTATGAAATTAGCTTATTGGATGTATGCCGGTCCTGCTCATATTGGAACTTTACGAGTAGCTAATTCATTTAAAAATGTGCATGCTATTATGCATGCTCCTTTGGGAGATGATTATTTCAATGTAATGCGTTCTATGCTAGAGCGGGAAAGAAATTTTACTCCAGCGACAGCTAGTATTGTAGATCGTCGTGTTTTAGGACGTGGATCTCAAAAAAAAGTAGTAGATAATCTACTTCGGAAAGATAAAGAAGAAAATCCTGATTTGATTATATTGACACCTACGTGTACTTCAAGTATTTTACAAGAGGATTTACAAAATTTTGTAGATAGAGCATCTGTAATATCTGATTCAAATATTATTTTGGCGGATGTAGACCATTATCAAGTAAATGAAATTCAAGCAGCAGATAGGACTTTAGAGCAAGTTGTTCGCTTTTATTTATCGAAACAAAAAAAAGAAAAATTAGACCGATTTTTGACGGATGTGCCTTCTGTAAATATCATCGGTATTTTTACTTTGGGGTTTCATCATCAACATGACTGTCGTGAGTTAAAACGTTTATTTCAAGATCTCAATATACAGATAAATCAAGTAATCCCTGAAGGGGGGTCTGTCGAAGATTTGCAAAATTTACCAAAAGCTTGGTTAAATTTGGTGCCTTATCGTGAAATAGGGTTAATGACAGCTTTTTTTTTGAAAAAAGAATTTGGAATGCCTTATCTATCTATAACACCTATAGGTGTTATAGATAATGCCGAGTGTATCCGACGGATAGAAAAATCGGTGAATCCTTTTGCTTCAATTTTTGGGGAAAAGGGGGTAAATTATGAATCTTATATTGATAGACAAACTAGGTTTATTTCCCAAGCTGTTTGGTTTTCAAGATCTATTGATTGCCAAAATTTTACGGGGAAGCAAACTGTTGTTTTTGGTGATGCAACTCATGCTGCGTCTATTACCAAGATACTTGCTCGAGAAATGGGAATTCGCGTGAGTTGTACAGGTACATATTGTAAACATGATGCAGAGTGGTTTAAAGAGCAGGTACAAGATTTTAGTAATGAAATATTGATCACAGAGGATCATGCTAAAGTAGGGAAAAAAATTGCTTGTGTAGAACCTTCCGCAATATTCGGTACTCAAATGGAACGTCATATTGGTAAACGGTTTGATATCTCCTGCGGCGTTATTTCTGCACCAGTTCATATACAAAATTTTCCTTTGGGATATCGTCCTTTTATGGGGTACGAAGGTACAAATCAAATAGCTGATTTGGTCTATAATTCTTTTGCGCTGGGTATGGAAGATCATCTTCTAGACATTTTTGGTGGTCATGATATGAAAGAAGTAATAACAAAATTTAACCCTATAGGTGGTTTAGAGGTAATATGGGATACTGAAAGTCAACTAGAACTACAAAAAATTCCTCGTTTTTTCAGGGACAAGGTAAAAAGAGAGACAGAAAAATTTGCTAAAATAAAGGGTGTAGTTAAGATTACAATTGAAGTCATGTACGCAACTAAGGAAACATTAACTGTAAGATAATTCGTTTTTTTTTTTGCTTAATTTGACAAATAATCTACTACGGGCCTATCATTATTGTATACCTTAAAGTATACAATAATAAATATATTCTTTAGGGTTGCTAACTCAATGGTAGAGTACTCGGCTTTTAAGTGCGATTTAATCAAGTTTTTTACATTTTGAAATGAAGTAAAATTTTCGTCAATATTAATCAGTAATGATTATTTTAGTAAACTACGACTTATCCTAGAAAAAGGAAAAAAAAGCATGTCGCTTTTGGAAAAACTTCTTTTTTCAAAAAAGGTAAGATTTTCAATGAAATTGAAGTTCAATCACTTTGTAGTTAAAAAGTCTATGGAAAAGGGATAGCTTGAATAATGAAGAAACCTAGAAGAACGAGTTTCTGCTCTTCCTAGCGAAGAGAAAATGATTCCTCTTATTAAAAAGAAGTTAAAAGCTTTTTAGCAATCGATATGGGAAGGTTTTTCTCTGAAAAGGTCAGAGAATTTCATATCATAGAATCCTAAAGACTTTAAGATCGGTGTGTAAAAAAAATTAGTGTGCTGGCCTGAATTTCATGAGTCAGGAGAACGCCTGGTTGCTAAAATAAAATATTTGCGTCTTTTTTGTGTATGACGATTGAGATTCTTTCTTTTGAAAGTACTATTTGGTTTATTCGGTTCAAGCTAGATTGTACTATGTGTTATTTTCTTTCTAAAAAGAAAGGTTTAGGAGGTTTTTTCTTGAAAAAAAATGAAAACATACGTTGGCAACAACATTTTTTATATCCCCTCTTATTCCATAACGATTTCTATGTTATAGATCCGAATCTGTTATTCAACTCAAGCCCTTCTTTCGAAAAAATAGAAAAATTACCTAATAGTTTCCGTTTTTTGAATGTAAAACGTTCAATTAAGCTATTACATCAACAAAACTATCTTGTGTATAATACAAGAAGTTCTTGTTTTAATTTCATTGGAAAAACTGTTTTTTTCTGTTTTGATATTTTTGTTTCCACGTGGTGGAAACAGTTTTTTGGTTTCAAAGTAACTTTCAAAGAAATAAATCAACAGGTCAATTTTCAATCAGTCTTTTCTCTATTTCTTTTTTTGGAAGAAGTCTTTATGTTTTCTCTTTCTTTTTCTAATATAAGAATACCCTCTTCGATTCATTCAGAGCTGTTAATTAGACGTTTCAAATTTTCGATTCAAGATGTTTCTTTTTTACATTTTTTAAGTTTTATACTTTTTTCAAAGCAATTTAAGTTTGTGAATAATTCTATTGTTTTTCCAAAAGGAAGTGTGATTTTCTGTTTCTTTTTAGGGAATATTCTTCTTTCTATTTTCGAAGATTTTTTCACTCTTCGATGGAAAAGTTGTTTTCATGAAAAATCATTGTCTTATGGTCTTTTTTCAGAACAAAAGCATTTTCAACAAAAATGGAATTTTTTAACCCGAAAAACGAAAAAAAAAGACACGATAAGATTGCTAAAGGATTTTTTTTTTCACTATATAAGATATGGGGAAAAATTGATTTTGCTGGGAACTACTATTCTAGTCAAAAAATGTGAATTTTTTTTCTTAAATTTTTGGCAAACTTATCTTTTTGTTTTATCGGAACCCTCTAGTTTTTTTTTGAAACAAATTTCCTGTCAAAATATATTTTTTCTAGCTTATTACTTAGAATATCCAACAAACTCTTTTTTACTCCGACTAAATATCTTAGATTATTTTCTATCTACTGATTTTGTTAGCAGGGAATTAAATTCAAAACTTAGCGCTGTTTTTGTTATTCAATTTTTATCAAAAGAAGGATTATGTGATATAGTGGGTAACCCGAAGAGTAAATTAGCATGGCTTAGTTTTACCGACAATTCTATTCTTGATAAATATGATCATTTTTGCAGAAATGTAGATTCTTTTTACAGTGGAGCAATAAATAAACGTTTTTTAGATCGTGTGAAGTATATACTTTTTCTCTCATGTATCAAAACTTTAGCCTGTAAGCATAAAAGTACGATACGTATAGTTCGAAAAGAATTAGGATTTGAACTACGTAAAATATTTGTGCGAAAACAAGTTGAATTCAAAAACAAAAAATTGCTATATTTCTGTTTTCATAAACAATTTAGAAAATTGCTATTTAAGATAGATTTACTTACAGAACGACTTTGGTTTTTAGATATTTTGGAGGTAAATAATTTCACCAAATTTTGGGTAAAACAGCAGAATGCTCTGGATTTTTTTTTTCTTTTTGATCAAAATATTTGGTTTATGCTAGATCAATTTTTGTGATTTAATGAAATGCTTGTTTTGCTAGTAGATGTGAAATAGAAATAGAAAATACAGAGAGAAAGCCGTGTGCAATGAAAATTGCAAGCACGGTTTGGGAGGAGATTTTTGAATTTTCTTGAAATATTCAAAAAATTGAATGAAATGATCTACTTCATCCGACTAGTTCCGGGTTCGAATCCCGGGCAACCCATAAGGTATTCCCTTAGTTTTTTATATTCTATTTTTGATCATATTTTAGTTGACTTCAATATAGAAATTATTTTATACTGTTGAATAACAAGCCATGCTTGGGAGTCTCTGATTTTTATTTTAACTAAACTCCAAATTAATCAACCATGACTGCAATTTTAGAAAGACGCGAGAGTGCAAGTGCTTGGGGTCGTTTTTGTAACTGGATTACTAGTACTGAAAATCGTCTTTATATTGGATGGTTCGGTGTTTTAATGATTCCGACTTTATTGACTGCAACTTCAGTTTTTATTATTGCTTTTATTGCAGCTCCGCCTGTAGATATTGATGGTATTAGAGAACCTGTTGCCGGTTCTCTTCTTTATGGAAACAATATAATATCTGGTGCTATTATTCCTACCTCTGCAGCTATTGGTTTGCATTTTTATCCTATCTGGGAAGCAGCTTCTGTGGACGAATGGTTGTACAACGGGGGTCCTTATGAGTTAATTGTTCTTCATTTTTTACTTGGCGTAGCTTGCTACATGGGCCGTGAATGGGAACTTAGCTTTCGTTTAGGTATGCGACCTTGGATTGCTGTTGCATATTCAGCTCCTGTTGCGGCTGCTACTGCAGTTTTCTTGATTTATCCTATAGGCCAAGGAAGTTTTTCGGATGGTATGCCCTTAGGCATTTCTGGTACTTTCAACTTCATGATTGTATTCCAGGCAGAGCATAATATTCTTATGCATCCTTTTCATATGTTAGGCGTAGCTGGCGTTTTTGGTGGTTCTTTATTTAGTGCTATGCATGGTTCTTTGGTAACTTCTAGTTTAATAAGGGAAACCACAGAGAGTGAGTCTGCTAATGCAGGTTACAAATTTGGTCAGGAAGAAGAAACTTATAATATTGTCGCGGCTCACGGTTATTTTGGTCGATTGATTTTCCAATATGCTAGTTTTAATAATTCTCGTTCTTTACATTTCTTCTTAGCGGCTTGGCCCGTAGTAGGTATCTGGTTTACTGCTTTGGGTATTAGTACTATGGCGTTCAACTTGAATGGATTCAATTTCAATCAATCTGTAGTTGACAGTCAAGGTCGTGTTATTAATACTTGGGCTGATATAATTAATCGTGCTAATCTTGGTATGGAAGTTATGCATGAGCGCAATGCTCACAATTTTCCTCTTGATTTGGCATCAATGGAATTCAATTCTATAGATGGTTAA